TGGATTTGAAATCACTGCTTATATACCTGGTATTGGCCATAATTTACAAGAACATTCTGTAGTATTAGTAAGAGGGGGAAGGGTGAAAGATTTACCCGGTGTGAGATATCACATTGTTCGAGGAACCCTAGATGCTGTCGGAGTAAAAGATCGTCAACAAGGGCGTTCTAGTGCGTTGTAGATTCTTATCTAAGACTTGTATCATTTTATGATGATGCCATGTTAATTGCTAGAAACATGTGAAGTATATGGCTAACCTAATAACGAAAGTTTTGTAAGGGGACTGGAGCAGGCTACCATAGGACAAAAGATCTTATTTCTAAAGAGATTTGGAACTATTATACGTCCAAGGTTCAATATTGAAATCATTTAAGAAGTTTTCCCCGACTTTGCTTGTGTCAACAAACAATTCAAAATACCTCGACCTTTTTAGAACAGGTTCGAGTCAAATAGCAATGATTTGAAACACTTTTCTTTTTTACACTCTTTTGGGAACCTAAGGACTTGATCGTACAGATATGGGAAATACGAGATTTCCAATCATAGCAAGGAAAAGGAAGGAAACGGATACTCAATTGAAAGTGAGTAAACAGGATTATATACATAAAGAATAGATCTCATATCTACCTATATAATCATGTGGAAAGCCGTATTCGATGAAAGTCGTATGTACGGTTTGGAGGGAGATCTTTCATACCTTTAGAGGTCCACCCTACAATACGGAGTCAAAAAGCCAAAATAAGTGATTCATTTTTAGCCTCTATGAAATGGATTATTGAACCCTTTTCACACTCATGTCACGTCGAAGTACTGCAGAGAAAGAAACTGCAAAATCCGATCCAATTTATCGCAATCGATTAGTTAACATGTTGGTTAACCGTATTCTTAGACACGGAAAAAAATCATTGGCTTATCGAATTCTTTATCGAGCCATGAAAAATATTCAACAAAAGACAGAAAAAAATCCACTATCTGTTTTACGCCAAGCGATACGTGGAGTAACTCCCAATGTAACAGTAAAAGCAAGACGTGTAGGTGGATCGACTTATCAAGTTCCCATTGAAATCAGATCTACACAAGGAAAAGCACTTGCCATTCGTTGGTTATTAGGGGCATCTCGAAAACGTCCGCCGGGCCGAAATATGGCTTTCAAATTGAGTTACGAATTAATGGATGCTGCCAGGGAGAATGGCAATGCTATACGCAAGAAGGAAGAGACTCATAGAATGGCAGAGGCCAATAGAGCTTTTGCACACTTCCGTTAATCTATGAACAGGATCGAGATCTATCTATCTATATAGATAGATAGATTCGAAAGATTAACATCCCCAAATTCTTAGAAATTGATCAATATGTCTATCGGAACGAACGAAAGAGAAAAGAAAACAAGGATGAAACATAAATCCTAGATCAACTAAGCCCTCTCGGGGAGGCTTGCTTAATAAAGAATAAGATTCTGAAATAGGATTTGATCCTATTCATGAGGATTATGTAAATCTCCTATTCCAAGAATAGAAAGTTGAAAAAGATTGATACTTTTTCGGAAATTGAATGAAGTTACTAATTCATGATCTGGCATGTACGAAATGAAAACTTCATTTTCAATTAGACCCTGAGATCATTTTTATGAAAGAGTTTCATTTGCTTCTCTTCCATGGAGGTTCTATTCTCCCAGAATGTATCCTAATTCTCGGCCTAATTCTTCTTCTGATGATCGATCTAACCTCTGATCAAAAAGATACACCTTGGTTCTATTTCATCTCTTTAACAAGTTTAGTAATGAGCATAACGGTCTTATTATTTCGATGGAGAGAAGAACCTACGATTAGCTTTTTGGGTAATTTCCAAACGAGCAATTTCAACAAAATCTTTCGATTTCTCATTTTACTATGCTCAACTCTATGTATTCCTCTATCCGTGGAGTACATCAAATGTACAGAAATGGCTATAACAGAGTTCCTGTTATTCCTATTAACAGCTGCTCTAGGAGGAATGGTTTTATGTGGTGCTAATGATTTGGTCACTATCTTCGTAGCTCTGGAATGTTTCAGTTTATGTTCTTATCTATTATCTGGATATACCAAGAGAGATGTACGGTCTAACGAGGCTACTATGAAATATTTACTTATGGGTGGGGCAAGCTCTTCTATTCTGGTTTATGGTCTTTCTTGGCTATACGGTCTATCCGGGGGAGAGATTGAGCTCCAAGAGGTAGTAAATGGTCTCATAAATACACAAATGTATAACTCCCCAGGGATTTTGATTGCGCTCATATCCATAACTGTAGGAATTGGATTCAAGCTTTCTCTAGTCCCTTTTCATCAATGGACCCCTGACGTATATGAAGGAGTGCGATTCGTTCGACGAATTATTACCTCTATAATAGGTAGATATCTATCTTTTTTAGAGATGTTTAGATCTATAAAAACTCTATGGGCATGCGAGAGAGAAAAAGACTGTTATCCCCACTCGGACTAAGACATAACCTTTACCAAGAGTTATTCGCGATATTTTTGTTGAAATAACAATTAAGGTAAAGCAAGGTCAGAAATAACTAATATCTTTTAATAAACAGAGATATTTTGCAAGTTGGTTATTACGGGTAGTTCTTACAAAGGATCAGACCAATGACGTATACAATACTTTCATTCTCGATGTAAATGCTACATAGTCAGTTTTCATCCTTCAAGGACTACGAGTGTAATAAAAGCATCCGTCGACAAAAAGATCACCCTAAGATGATTATCTCATGGCTATTGAGAACGAATAAAATCAGATGGTTCTATTTCTCAATCTTTTTGACTTGTTCTTACGGAACCGAAGTCAGAAAGATCGAAAAAGTCAGTGATTCACTATGAGAACCACTGATGAAGGATTCCTCGGGAAGTTAAGGATTAGTAATCTTTTCTATAAATTGAATCGATTCGGTCTTATACATACGCGAGGAGGGTAATGAAAAAGGAATAAGATGATTATGCCCTTCTTTTTTTATCACTTAGGAGCCGTGCGAAATGAAAGTCTCATGCACGGTTTTGAATGAGAGAAAGGAGTGAGGGATCCTCTTTTCGACTCTAACTCTCCCACCCCAGTCGTTGCTTTTCTTTCTGTTACTTCGAAAGTAGCTGCTTCAGCTTTAGCCACTCGAATTTTCGATATTATTTTCTACTTTTCATCGAACGAATGGCATCTTCTTTTTGAAATCTTAGCTATTCTTAGCATGATATTAGGCAATTTAATTGCTATTACTCAAACGAGCATGAAACGTATGCTTGCATATTCGTCCATGGGTCAAATTGGATATATCATTATTGGAATAATTGCTGGAGACTCAAAGAATGGATATGCAAGCATGATAACCTATATGCTGTTCTATATTTTCATGAATTTAGGAACTTTTGCTTGCATTGTATTATTTGGTCTACGTACAGGAACTGATAACATTCGAGATTATGCAGGATTATATACGAAAGATCCTTTTTCGGCTTTCTCTTTAGCTTTATGTTTACTATCTTTAGGGGGTATTCCTCCATTAGCAGGTTTTTTTGGAAAACTTTATCTATTCTGGTGCGGATGGCAGGCAGGCTTATATTTATTGGTTTCGATAGGACCCTTTATGAGCGTTATTTCTATATACTATTATCTAAAAATAATCAAGTTATTAATGACTGAACGAAACAAAGAAATAACTCCTCACGTGCAAAATTATAGAGGATCTCCATCTTCTTTCATATCAAAAAATTCTATCGAGTTGAGTATGATTGTATGTGTAACAGCATCTACTACACTGGGAATAGTAATGAACCCGATTATTGCAATTGCTCAAGATACCTTATTTTAAGGTCTATTTATTCGTTCAATATTTCTCTTACTAACCGGAAGAATTAGTCGATTTGTCCCGATATCCCCAAAATGGGAATAGGCCGAGATTCTGAGATGAACTTCTAATTATGAGATCAACTTGATCATCGAATTAGAAGTTCATTCTAGACTAGAATAGGGTTATTAATAGGGCTGTGTACATTTTCATTATGGGAAAGGGTCATTCAAACGTATGTAAATAGATAGATATCTACATGTACGTATAGATTATGTACATGTAGATATCTACGTCGTTCCATTCCATTTAGGAATCGATATATGCGTACATATGATCGAACCTGCTTTTGACATATCGTTATTTGGGTACCATATTCGCTTCTCTAGGCTTCTATTGAATCGAAAAAAAAAAAAAGATGTTCGATCGTACATATTTTGGATGCATATGAAAGATCCTTCGGATAATGAAAATCGAAAGAATTTGATGATATATTAGACTTGGACCTATATAACCGATCGATATAAATACTCCAATACTCTATCTTTGTCATAGATTCTACATTCCATCTATAATGATAGATGATCGTAATATAGATATCATATTCATGGAATATGATTCACTTTCAGGATGCCTTGATGGTGGAATGGTAGACACGCGAGACTCAAAATCTCGTGCTAAAGAGCGTGGAGGTTCGAGTCCTCTTCAAGGCATCATAATATTGAGAATGCTTATTGAATGAGCAATTCAATAACAAATATCGGGTCTAATTGATTCTCTCAATGTACCGGGATCGATTTCTTCGATATCCGTTGATACGAAGTATTCCGACGATCCCCTATATACGATTTGAGTTCAAGCTGTTGGAATAGGCTCGACAGTGGATCACAAGATCTTGGTGATCTTCTCTATCTAATGAATGGGGGAGTCCATTCCAAAATGGTCCGCCCTGCACCCATCCCCCGAGTAGATACCTCAGCAGGAATCACACAAATGCGGGTAGATCGATAAAAACTTCTGGGAAAATGCCCCCGTGACCCAACAGATGGAGTACACTCCACGGAGAGCTTTAGGGATTGGCGACTCGCCCATTCAGTGACTTTGGCACATATCTGGGCGTTATCGAAATCTGTGCTATTCGGTGAATTAGATTGGGTGAATTGGATAATATACGTCTGTTGTGATCTAGCGGCACCCCATCTTTCTCCTTCAAAGGTATATCTGAAAGAGAATCTAGTGCCTTTCGGTTGTGGATATCTGAATAGGGTGAACGGACTGGCCATCAGATCTGCTGATATACTATCTCCGGAACAATTAAGCTCATTATGGTCAACTTCCATGGAATGTGTCTTATCTATATAGGAGATATTTCAATTGAGAAAATCTATCAACCCGGGACGAAGAGAAACGTCTATCTATTTAGTTATTACAATGATCTGTTATCAGAGCAGATAACAACAACCATTTCATCGGACATGTGTCTTTTTCATTTTCCAATGGATCTTTCACTGATTCCAATGTATTTTCGCTTAGTGGGATGTTTTATGAATGGAAATTGTTTGATGTAGTGAGTAATAGGTTCTGGTTGTCCGTTGTTCGATAATCCTTGTTTAGGCAGCTCATGCATAGTGTACTAATTCGATTTAAGATTGAAATTGTTCCGTGTTTCGGTAGTAGCATCTTGTTACATGGAGCTAAAGCCCTAAATATGGGATAAACAAGAACTAATGAGAACAGGAAACAAAAGACATCGGAAACCAAAAAGGAACATATGGGAGAAATTGGATCAAAGAAGGAAAAAGACCAAATCTCAGGTGGAATGTTTCTATTTATTTCTATGCCCATTAAAGAGTGTATGAAGCTTGTTTATTACTAGTTATGAGGTATATGTAATTAAGGACATAGATTGAGAAGAATCTATATACCCCTCTTAAAGTCTTGCAAGATCTGGGAGTTGCGATCGAACCTCAACAACTATACCAATGTTGAATCCTGTGACTCTATGGGCAAATAAGGTATCCTTTCTTCCGAATGGGAAGTGTAATAAAAAAAAAAAGAAGAGTACCGGAACCAAAATCGGAGAAATAAGGGGTAAGCATAGTAGAGAATATCTCATTAGGTTAAAGAAAATTGACTTGGCTCATATTCCTTGCTATGCTCACTCTTACGCGGTCGAGATCTTGGAATAAGGAATAGATCTTCAAATTCAAGATCTATCAACTCTTTGTTCTTCTTTTTTATTCTTCTGACATACTTTCCATTCTTGGACAAGACTGAGAAAGGACTCATTTTCGAATAGGATCTGAAATCGAAGCAGATGTGGAACTTCTCATTTGTTTCCACGACCCCACTACCCGGTCAATTTCGTTCTACTTCATTTCATTGCTCTTTCATCGATGATGACAGATTCTTCCGGCTAAAATGGATATGTGAAATCTATCTTTTGTTGTATGAATTAAGTGTTCAATTTCCTTCGGAAAAAGCCATCTCTTTTTCAACAATGTCCTTGTCATTTGATTCAACAACATTCTGTTAGATAGGAACAGATTTGATAAATATTGATAACTCTCGGATAGAGTATTATAAAGAAAAGATTCATTCGATAATGAACTATTGGTTTCAAGCCATCTTTGGCGATGAATTAACAATTCGAAGCGATCAACCTTTTCTTGCGGATTTTCAATCAACCAACGTTGATATAGAAATGTAGGAGTATATGGCTGTATACGTTTCAATCGGATACCAATTGCTTGAATGCGTTTGAAAGCCTCGATATGCTCCTTTTCTGCAAGAGGCAATTGTTTCCACGAATTCATGACCGAATTGGTCATGAATTTTGAACTATATCTACGAAAAGCACCTTGGATACTTTTTTTAGGGAAGAGATGCTTTTCTTGTCTTCTTATTGAACCGTAAGTAATATAAAGCCTTTTCAGCATTTCTTCATTTGCAAAAAATTCCCGACGTGAAAACACAAGGTGCTGATCTTGAAATAGGAAACCTGTGGGATCCCAAAGAAATCGTCTTCCTAGAAAGAACATTGGTTTCTTAGAGGATTTAGATCGCATTTGATATTGTATAGAAAATTGAAATACTCCTAACATTTCAAACCGCTCTTGTAATGATATATCTTCCAATTGAGACTGTATATGCTGTAGATTCTTTTGTCTTGCGTTAGAATGATTTCTCTCATGAACATAAAACCCTTTTTTATGCGGTCCTTTTTGGAGAGACCCTAAATTCTCTCTAACCCTTTTACAATAACTGATCTGCCCCCCTTGAAACAATCCGAACTGATACGAAAATCCCAATTCATTGGGTCTTTTTGTACGATCAAATAGATTACTGCGAAGAAAACTAAGACGCCAGATCCTAGGAGCCCACACTATGTTATTGGCTAATTTTTCATCCATTTGTCTTGCGTCGGGAGTTTCTTGTTGAAACTTCAATTCATATTCTTTATATATAAACATCTTATTGACCATAGAAGAAACCCCTTTTCGCATCATATTGAGATGATTTCTCGTTTCGGACTGAGGAGCAAATGTGATTTGATTCTTATCAGGCTTACCCCGGCATATCCCTAACCATGGAAACTCCACCAGAAGACTTTCTAAAAGACCAGAAGCTAAATCGAAATCATGCTCAGCAAATCTATCGAGAGGAATCCAATTCTCTCTATTTTGTTCCGATATAAACCAGGAATCTCGAGCTGCTGATCCGGCCAAGCAACCCAAAATATGGGGGAGTATAGTCAATTCCTTCATAGTTGTTTCAGCAATAGAAGGTTCTAAATACCATTTGGACAAATAATAAAACCTTTTCTTCCATAATTCATTATTAATAGATAGAGGATTCATAGAAGAATTTCTTCTAAGTGTATTTTGTATAACAGCCTTCCCCACCTTATAGGGAAGTATTTCGTAATTTTGACCGGATCCAACCTGATTATCTATAGATTGCAAACCCCAAGTTTGTCTATAAAGAGCTAATCTAATTGTATCAGTGTCTATAACTGATTTCTTTTGGGTAATACCAATTGATAAGGCTTCATTGGCAAGTGCTGCTAGATCCCGTGCATTGGAACCTATGGTTCTAGATCCAAATTCATTGGGACAAGACAACTCTTTTTCCGAGTCAAACCCTTTGCTACGTGAAAGAATAGGAAATTCCTTTTGTCGTTGTGGGATAGGAAGCATTCGAATATTAATTGACCTATCTAATCGATTTGGAGCTATTGGAGCTGGATCCACTTTTTTAGGAATATGAGTCGAAGCAATAACAAGAATATTTCTAGTAGAATCTTTCTCATCATCTCTAGAGAGATGGTTCACTAATAAACCAAGGAAAAAGTGAGTTAAGTAATTGACATTCAGTTCATGAATGTTTGGAATCCATATTATGCAAGGAGACATTCTTTTTGCCAATTCGAAGGTGAGGTTGAATTGGTGCATTTTTTGCACCACGTTATTCATACTTCGTATATCGAGGAAATTAGAATATTCACCTTTGTCATACAGGAACTTGTTTAGAGATATTCTTATTAGAGGAACATAAGAGTCTGCTGCTAGGCCCTTGACCAAATAGGATCGTCCGGTTTCCGTAGGACCTATCAGTAAAATCCCTTTGGAAAGGGATGACCCTAAGTGGAGTGAGGAAGGTTTTCCATTAAATGTGAGGTTCAAACCCCTAGAGATTTGTGAAGAGGTAATCTTCCGACAAAAAGCGAGGAAGACCCATCTTTCTGCTAAACGAGATTGATCGAACTCGTGATTCATTAGATCTTTCTGATAAGTGTCGGCTAAATAGATCAAGTAAAGAAGTCCCGGCTGTTCAGTGATTTGATAATCAAATTCATTCTTGAATAAATTATGACTGTGAGTCAAATTCGATCCAAATTGAGAGATGTTTTTTTGTGTTATTAGAAACTGAACTAGTAATTCTCTCTCTTTTCCAGAGATATCCATGCTGAAGCACGATCTGTTCAACTCTCTTCTTATAGGTGAATAAAGCTTTCTATTCCTCATAGAATAGATCAATTCATCCAGAAAATAGATGGATATGTCCCTTATATCCATAGAGAAAAGCAGACCAGGCAAAGGATGATCCATCAGTTTTTGCAACTCGATCGCGTATGACGGATCCATTAAATCTTTGATGCGTTCAAGGTGTATCTGTAACTCAATAAAGGCTGAGGAAACAACGAAAGAATATCGAAGAACGAAATATCCAAGGACGAAAAAAAGGATAAGGATCGAATATTCATACTCCCGAGCATTCAGTAATCTCAGATGTGCCCATATAAATAGAACTGATGACTCATTCTTTTGATTAATCATTTCCTTGAATGAACAAAGATTCCATAAATAAAGAAGCTTATCCAAAATATTGGTTCTCAAATTACATTGTAGAAGTGCCCATAATTGATGAGAAATTGCCCACGATAGATCCGATTTATGCATAATATCATGCAAAATAGATACAAGTTGATCACTGCTATTTAGCAATATCTCCGGAAAAGTCTCTAGAAGTAGATTCTCAAGATATTTCCACCATGCAGAAGTCAAGAACCATGGCGTATATGTTCGGAACAGATCCCATTTTTTAAAAAGACTCTCTACTTGAGAGATCCTATACATCTCTTGCTTCTTAGCACGTTCATTGAAACGCGGTGAACAAAATGAGAAGAGATTCCGTTCCTCTTTAGAGAAATTCAAAAGGGTGCTTCCCTTATCTATGGCTTTGTTCTCAATTCTGTTTTTTGAACCTTCCGTTGAACTAGATTTTACAAACCAATCTCGAATCCGATGAAGCATTTCCTGGTTATTCTCTTTTCTTTTTAGAAAGATTTCGGATAGTAAATCATCTTGATAAGATTGAGTTTGAATAAGACCCATGTTTGAACTGAAACCCCTTTTAAGGTACTGATCGAAGTTGTTTTCTTCTAAATCGGATCTATTTAAGAAGGGCTGGCAAGAAGTTTTTTCGAAATTGACTATTCGTTCTCTCGTTAAAGGCGTTGTAGAAATATCTTCGATCGAGGAAATATCTATTTTGTCATGAACAAATGGATTCAATCGAGTTAGTAAATCGAAAGATTTGTACAAGTCATAGATTGATACAAACGTTTGGTTACCGCTTTGTTGCAAATCTTTAGGTAAGAATATGTTAGATACTTGTGACTTTATAAGTGAAATAGTATCTTTATCCAAGTGAACAGGTCTTATTTCACTAATGGGCAAAGAAAACAGATTGCTGTGGATGGGCGAGATATTGAATAATTGTCCATATGTAAGATTATGATCTTTTGTATGAATCCTTTCCATATAAGAAGGTAATCTTTTCTTATAATTGAACCGAGGATGATGTGAATAATCGAAGAATTGTAGTGTATTTGCTTTGTAAAAAAAAGCTCTCGATGAGCTTTTATTAGATAGTTTTACGGGATTCAACCAGTTGTCTCGATCGCTGGATATCGTCGAAAAATCAGTGTTATCAAACAATTCCATGCAATTCTTCTCATTATCGAATAAATCAATAATAAATCGATTCACCGGTATCTCATGATAGAAAGATTGTGCTACTGTTCTTTCGTCGATCAATAATTTCGATCTTTGTGAAAGATTATGGTCATACAAAAGAAAGGGTTTGAATGTTTTTAAATGAACGATTTGAACACCAATTGATTTGAACAACTTATTGAATAGTTGATCATTCATACTTTTCAACTTATCAATGAAAACCTTGGAAATGAGAATATCCGAATGAGAGATGGAAATATCAAACTTAGAAATAAAGATCTTCACAGTATTTTCAAAAATAAAAGAAAACTTAGAAGAATCTTTTTTGTTGGGACTTCCAGACCAACCAATTGAATCTCTATTAGTGCATGATTCAATCGGATCGAACACTCTTTTCAAATCGTTTTGTTTAGAAACAAGATGTTTCGAACATTTCTTCAAGTATTCGGTCTGATTGGACCATTTGTACACATTAGAATTCCGATTGATACATTTCTCAGTTCGAAGAATAGAATGATCAAACCATTCTTTTTGACCTTTTCTCCAATTTGATGGATGTTGGTTAATTGTATCTTTCGTCACATTATTCAAACTTTCATTTTCTATCCAATTTGTTCGAATTTGATCCTTTAAATTGTGACTGGACCCGCCCATAGAATAGGATTTATTGAATGCATTTTCCAAATGCCTGTGAATCTTATGTCGAATCAATTTATACCAATTTGAAGTTTCAGTTCTGTAATTGTTAAGAGGGGTTCCTATTTCTGAACTCTTTTTGGAATAGATTTGGATCAATTCTTTTTCGATTATTCGATCTAAATATTCATTCTCTTTATCAGTAATATTGAGTAGGATCAATAAAGATTGATTCTTCAATTTCTTCTTGTGGTTGAAGATCTGATTCAATAATCTATTCTTGTTCAGCTCATAGAATTGATTCACGTGATAATCAATATCAGGGGCAAATGTATTATCATAAACCTGATTAGGCTTAGTTATTGATAGAGCGAATTTCTCTGTTATTTTTAGAACTCTTTTTTTCAATCGGGAATTGTTGCGTAATATGTATTGTTCTTTGTTTTGATCACAGAATGAAGAAAATCGATTCCGAGACAAACTCCGGTTCATAAAGAGAATACAATTTAATTTGTTTGTATCCCTCTGATTTTTTCTAATCATATGGAATCCGGGATCTAATGAAATAGCACAATTTGAGGAAGGATTTTGAAAATATGTTCTTATCTTCCACGGATCAACTATCCCATTCTTTTCTGATCCCCTGAAATATCTGAAAAAAACATCTTGTTGCCTTCTCAATAATTGAAAATTTTCAATAGGCTTCTTAGTAGCACTAGAACCCATACACGGTTCATCTATTGACAATATGTCAAAAAAATAAGAACGAATTGATTTTGTGAAATTCTCGATGAATCTTTTCCTTTCCTTTGGAAACAAATTACCTGTTATAGGCTTCTTATCTTCCGTAAATAGTTCTTTCGTCCAAGAGATCGGAGAATCTTCTGAGAGACACTTTGAGGACAAATCTGATTCTATTTTTGTTCTTTTTATTCGAATAGAAGAAGAAGGATCCCAAAGAATTGATCTTTCTTTTAGTTGCTCGATCTCCGTTTTCTTTATATATCCATTTGTGAAAATCCGTTCACAAAGATCTTTTTCAGGTTCCCAATACTCATTTTCAGTGAAATTGAGAGCCAAATCTATCTTCGAATCGATATCTTTCTCATCCTTCTCCGAATGAGTCTCCCAAGTTATTGGTCTCTGAGTCTCTGAGATTCTCTCATCCTTTTTGCTTATGTTCGTGTCATATTCTGAATTTTCACTAATGGGATCGAAATGATCTATGGATCGATTATAAGATCTTTTCAATTGGCTAGAATGATTGACTTTAATGAAAATAGATTCTGAGAAATCGTATAGAATATCCGACAAGAGATCCTGTACCTTGCTAAAAAGCTGATCATTGTTCACATCATTCAACTGAATGAATTTCTCTTTTAAGATGTCCTTCGAAAGATCCAATTTCTGCTGATCTTTCTCCCAACTAACAAAAGAATCTTTATAGAATTGCCATATATAAAATTCAGCATAATTTTGGAAAGAGAGATACCCTTTCTCTTTCAAGAGAATGGAAGATTCTGCAAGAATTTGATCAGATTCACCCCAACTATTCCAGATCTGAAACATATTCTTTTTCCACCAACGTGGTCCCCATTTGAATCTCTCTTGATAGGATAATCGAGGATGGGAGAAATGCTCAATATTATTCGAGTCAATAGTTGACTTCGATTTCTGCTGCTTGAATGGGCCCTCCACTTCGAATAGCATTTTTTCACAAAAAGCGGACATGAGATAACAAATTAGATTATTACCGAATATTTCGGCTTGCTGCTTCGAGCTCAAGTCGATCGTGTCCTGCTTATTTTTCATAAAAACACGATCGAAATGATATTCCCAATCATAGTCTTTGCGGATCAGATCATCAGTATAGAATTCAAAAAACCCCTTTAGATATCCCACATCTTTCTCTTTCAATGACATCTCAATTTTAGCTATTGATTCCTGAGGGATCTTCCAACTAGGAAGAATCTCTTCTATGATCCAATTCTTCCACCATCGTGAACCCCAAGAATCAATTTGATTATACGCAGGCATGACACACACTTTTCTTTTTGAGGGAACCCAAGCATCCTCTTTCAAGTTTATCAAGTGACTTTGATAGATCTTTCTCCCTTTTGGGAAAGACAGAGAAAGATGCGGAAAGATCAACAAATTTTTATTGAAAGACTCGAAATCTTCTTCCGATGTTTCATTTCTAGGTTCAATATAGTTTATAGGCATAGGAAACAGTTTCATCGAATAGAACTTCTTTCTTTCAATCATACTTTTATTATTCACGTGATATACAAGGACTGGTAATGTAAGTAGTACTACGCCTTTGATTGTCAAAGATTGATTGCTTCTTGAACCACGTAGATCGCGCAAAAGCAACGTACTAAGAATTCGAGAGTCAAAGAGCTTAATAAGACGTTCTCGATGGGAAACTATTTTAGTGAACAATCTCACCAAATTCAATTCGGTCCATGAATTTAATAAATATTGAAAGCTTCGTATCTCTTCCAATTTAAATATCCAGGATTTCAATTTTTGTCGTTTCATTCCTTTTTTACAATAATTACATTACAATAATGAAATAGTTTTTGATAGATCTCTATCCTTAAATAGATTCAATGACTTTGGTCTTTTCCATTCTCTTTTTTTTTTTTTTTCTTTCTATAATATTGATAGAGTATAGGCGTTGTGATAGAATATAGGTGTTGATTCCTATAGGTACATAGATCTATACATCTATTTGTTCTCTACCAATCAATCTGAAACGAAACCATATTGGATCTATTGAAATAGAGTATCAAAAAAGATCTCATCTATAGATTTTTGGTGATCATGAATAGAATGACATATCAATATAATATTGACATAAAGAAGAGCTTGCGTCAACCACTAAGAATTCAATTGATTCTATCTCAATAGATAGAAAGACTTATTGTTCATTTGAAATCGAAAATGACAAAGAATTGGATCCAGTCCGTTTATTTATGGGCGAACGACGGGGATTGAACCCGCGCGTGGTGGATTCACAATCCACTGCCTTGATCCACTTGGCTACGTCCGCCCCAGAAGAACCAATTGAAAGTCCCTATCTACGGTCATTCCTTCCAAGAAGGAGAGAATTTATAAGCTCCGACGACGAACTAACATTTGAATGTTGGTTGGCAACCTCTGACAGAAAATGAGAGTGTTGCAAGATCGATAACCAACTTGGAACCAACCCTCGAACAAAAGTTGTTCAGTCGTATACCTCTGTCAAATGTACTTGACATGAATTGAATGGGAGAGAATGGGATTTGGTTCCGACCAATACCAATTTTGAGTTGATACTCATATTCTTTATATGATATGCTCGTATTATAGAGCGTATTTAACTTAAAACAAATATGTTATGTTATACGCATCCATGGCTGAACGGTTAAAGCGCCCAACTCATAATTGGCGAATTCGCAGGTTCAATTCCTGCTGGATGCACAGGAGTTGCACATATTTTGAACCTTATTCTTTTTCTGAACAAAAAAAAAAAAGAAAGGGATATCGAGATCGGGTCCATATCAGTATGATGAACTGTAATCCGTATAAGTATAATATATCTATACTATAGGGCTTAGGGATAACTCATTACAATACTGACCAGTATATGGATTTGTAAGAGGTAGGAAAAAAAGGGGATATCTATGCATGAAATAGAATATACAGTACTTACAGAAAAAAAGATTCGCTTATTAGAAAGGAATCAATATACTTTTGATGTAGGTTCGAGACCGACCAAAAGAGGGATAAAAAATTGGATTGAACTTTTCTTTGGTGTCAAAATAATAGCTATGAATAGTTATCGACCTCCGAGAAAGGGAAGAAGAATAAGACCCATAATAGGACATCCAATACGTTGTAGACATATGATTATTGCACTTCAACCAGGTTATTCTATTCCACTTTTTTCAGAGGAATAAAACTTATTAGATTAAGGTACCTAATAACATGGCCATCCGTTCATACAGAACTTATGCTCCAAGCACAAATAATAGACTCATATCAAGTTGCAATGGAAGGGTCCGGCCCAATCCACGAAAGAGATTGACCTCTGGACAGCATCATTGTGGAAAAGGTCGTAATAGTAGAGGAATTATTACTGCAAGACATAGAGGAGGAGGTCACAAGCGTCTGTATCGTCAAATTGATTTTCGACGGAATGAAAAATACACATCTGGAAAAATTGTAACCATAGAGTACGACCCTAATAGAAGTGCATACATTTGTCTCGTACACTATGGGAATGGTGAAAAGAACTATATTTTACACCCCAGAGGGGTCGTAATAGGAGATACCATTACTTCCGGTCCAAGAGCTCCTATATCAATGGGAAATGCCCCGCCTCTGAGTGCGGTTTGAATCATTGATTTGCGTAATCGAAAGCAACCGATTGGGTTTACAGCAAGACCTATGAATCTATCACTGATCACTGATCCAACTCAGGTACTTTTATAGGAGAAACCTCAAAGGGAAACTGAAGAGGAACGGCAGCGGGTGATTGGGATCAATAGTCCTCATATAAAATTATTGACTCCAAAGATATGATAATATGGAGAAGATCAAATTGTCTGAAGCATGAACAAACCCGGGGCCGGGGCCACCCCTCGTTTCGAATAAAAGGACGAGTTACTCACATTTGATTTGATGGTCAGAGGCAAATTAAAGGCTGGACAGTGGTAATATCTCCCGGAGAAGAAAAAAAAAAGATGGAAAAAGAGGAAGGAGAAAAAAAAAAAAAAAAGAATAGAGAGATGTTTAACACGCCTCCTACGTTATCCAGAACATACAGGGGTATTGGCGTAATCTTATGAAGTCATTCATTCTGAATGCTACATGAAAAACATAAGCCAGATGATGGAATAGAGAGACCTAGGATGTATAGGATCGGGACATGAGAAACAAAATCCCATATTTCATACTATTTATTGATTATCAATAGAATATCGATATATGTAAATACTCTCATATACATCCGGAAAGCTGTATGCCTCGAGAGAGGCTTGTACGGTTTGGGAAGGGATTCTTATTTATCGAAATAAGGGTCTACTTCAACCGGTGTGCCCTTAGGCACGGCTATACATAACATAGAAGTAACACTTGGGAAAGGTGGGCAATTAGCTAGGGCAGCCGGTGCTGTAGCAGAACTGATTGCAAAAGAGGGTCGATCGACCACATTGAGATTACCATCTGGGGAGGTTCGTTTAATATCTGAGAACTGTTCAGCAACGATTGGACAAGTAGGTAATGTCAATGTGAACAATAGAGCTTTTGGTAAAGCTGGATCTAAACGTTGGCTGGGTAAACGCCCTAGAGTAAGAGGAGTAGTTATGAACCCTGTGGACCATCCCCATGGGGGTGGTGAGGGAAGAACCCCAATTGGTAGAAAAAAACCCGTGACCCCTTGGGGCTATACTGCGCTTGGAAGGAAGAGTCGGAAGAATAATAGATATAGTGATGCTTCAATCCTTCGTCGACGTAAGTAAGAGCAGTTGGGAATCCATTTTATTAAAAAAAAGGATAATTGACCATGGCACGTTCACTGAAAAAGAATCCTTTTGTAGCTAATCATTTATCGAGAAAAATTGAGAATCTAAACATAAAAAAAGAGAAGAAGATAATAGTAACCTGGTCTCGGGCATCTACCATTGTACCCGCAATGATCGGTCATACAATTGCTGTTCATAATGGAAAGGAGCATTTACCTATCTATATAACGGATCGTATGGTAGGTCACAAATTGGGGGAATTTGCACCTACTCTAATTCTCCGCGGACATGCGAGGAGCAATAATAGATCCCGCCGTTGATCAATCAAATCAGGAGGTGCTCATCATTAATTGGGAGGTGGAGGTCCATGGAAAATAATAACTCGAGTCCAAAAATACGAGCTCTAGCTAAACATAGACGTATGTCTGCTCATAGAGCACGCAGAGTAATTAATCAAATTCGTAGTCGTTCGTATGAACAAGCACTTATGATACTGGAACTCATGCCTTATCGAGCATGTTATCCTATATTACAATTAATTCCTTCCGCAGCGGCAAACGCTAATCACAATATGGGGTTGAACAAAGCCAATTTATTTGTCAGTCGAGCCGAAGTAAATGAGGGTGCTGTTTTAAAAAGATCTCGACCTAGAGCTCAAGGGCGTGGTTATCCAATACAGAAACCTACCTGTCATATAACTATTGTATTGGAAGAAAGAGACAGATCGAACAATCTGATTATGCCAACAGAACCCAAAAAAGGAAGATATGTATGGGACAGAAAATGAATCCACTTGGTTTTAGACTTGGTGTAACCCAAAATCATCGTTCCCATTGGTTTGCGCAACAAAAGAATTATTCCGAAGATCTCCGAGAAGATGAAAGAATACGTAATTGCATCGTAAATTATGTACGAAGACATATGAGGAGTTCCTCGAATCATGGAGGAATTGCACGTGTAGAGATTCGAAGAAAGATCGATTTAATTCAGGTCGAAATCCATATTGGATTTCCCAACTTGTTGATAGAAAGTCGGGGTCGGGGAATTGAACAATTACGAACCGATGTACGAAATATGCTCAATTCTGTGGATCGAAAACTAAACATTGCTATAGTGAAAGTTGCGAAACCTTATGGAGAACCTAATATTCTTGCGGAATTTATTGCCCTGCAACTAGAGGATAGAGTTTCACTTGGAAGAACAGTCAAAAAAGCTATTGAACTGGCTGAACAGGCAGATATAAGGGGTATTCAAATACAAATTGCAGGACGTCTCGACGGAAATGAGATCGCCCGTGTCGAATGGGCCAGAGAAGGTAGGGTTCCCCCACAGACCATTCGAGCCAAAATTGATCATTGTTATTATCCAGCTCAAACTATCTATGGAGTATTAGGGATCAAAATTTGGATCTTCGGGAATGAAGAATGATGGGTCCCTGTCCCTTCCATTCTCCCCGTACAAGAATAATCAATTTTATCAGATCGAATAGGAATTAGATTGACCCTCTCGGAGAAATGCTATGCTTAGTGTGCGACTCGTTCGGATCGAGCTCTGGGGCTATAAGGAACTCGGAAGAAGAACGGATCGGTCTCTAGTACGAATTAGGAACTAACTCATTAATTTGTATTGTCGAGATCACTTCGTATTGCCGAGATCCAAGGATTTAATAACTATAGATACATCCATTACATAGTAGTTATGCGAACTTAAATACTTTCTTCCGCGGAGGGACAAATGAGATCTATATCTCTTGTGGAATGAAAGAGGTGCTCAAGAATGTGGGGGAATGGTAAGGAGAAGGGAGCGAAGAATAAATGAGATCTTCTTCCATGTTATTGTATGGTCGGTTCATAAATCACCCTCCAAAGAGCAGTGTGATAAAGCATAAGAATCATCCTGATTCGTTCGGGATTGAATGGATTCAGTTTATGAATAAGAAGAAAAAAAAAAAAGAGCTTCGGGTCGATGGAAACTAAGGAAATTGACCCCATAACAGATGAAATGAAAAGCTCCATTGCAGAGGAAAGACCTAGGCATCGGTTTGAGAGCTATCGAACGATGGAATCCGTGACTGCATAGGGTTCTATAGGAATCTCAATCATTCATTGGATAGGATGGCGAAATAAACCAAGAATGAATTGATCTCAGCGGGGGCTATATATATATAAGTCAACCCGTGGAGCAAATACCGGAAGAGTCAATATTCGCCTGTGGAATTCGCATTGGACAGTTACGTTGGATAGAAATTAAAAATTGATTTCTGCCACAATATTATTAAATAGATGCGTAGATATATACTTATACCTATAGCTTATTCCTATATAACACATATCATATGCACATTGATCGTCCAATTTTACATATGTTATTCACAAGGAGCCGGATGAGAGGAAACTATCATGTCCGGTTCTGAAGTAGAGATGGGATCAATATACTATCATCGACTATAACCCCAAAAGAACAAAATTTCGTAAACAACATAGAGGGAGAATGAAGGGAGTATCTCATCGGCGGGGCAATCGTATTTGTTTTGGTAGATTTGCTCTTCAGGCTCTTGAACCTGCTTGGATCACATCTGGGCAAATAGAAGCGGGACGACGAGCAATCACTCGTTATGCCCGCCGTGGGGGAAAAATATGGGTACGCATATTTCCCGACAAACCTATTACAATGAGACCCGCAGAAACACGTATGGGTTCGGGGAAAGGATCTCCCGAATATTGGGTATCCGTCGTCAGACCATATCGAATACTTTATGAAATGGGCGGAGTATCAGAAACTGTAGCTAGAGCAGCTATTTCACTAGCTGCATACAAAATGCCTATACGTACTCGATTTGTTACTGCTTCACCTATTTAAATACTGAACCAAAGAGATATTTATAATGGAAAAGAAATGGAAAAGAAGATTCCTAGTTTGTTCGTCGATTAGATATCTTCTTTTTCATTTCCTTCGCCGGAGAACAAAATTATTGGAGGAAGAATGATTCAACCTCAAACTTATTTAAATGTAGCGGACAACAGTGGAGCCCGAAAACTAATGTGCATCCGGGTTCTAAAAGCTAGCAATCGTCAATACGCTCATATTGGTGACGTTATCATTGCTATAATTAAAGAAGCAGTGCCAAATATGCCCTTGAAAGAATCAGAAGTAATAAGAGCCGTAGTTGTACGCACCTGTAAAGAACTTGAACGTGACAATGGAATGATAATACGATCTGATGACAATGCAGCAGTTGTCATTGATCAGGAAGGAAATCCAAGGGGAACTCGGGTTTTTGGTTCAGTTGCTCGGGAATTGAGACAGTTGAATTTTGCCAAAATAGTCTCATTGGCTCCCGAAGTCTTATAAGTACTCATAAATCGTGTAATGGTACATAAGTAGATCAATTTATAGGTTGCATCTCAGGCATATTCCTCGAAGAAGATTGAACATGCCTTTTCTATCGAGACCATAAATTCCTAATAATTAGTTCTCACGGGTAACGATACTATTGCCAATATAATAACTTCTATAAGAAACGCTGATATAGTAAAAAAAAGAACAGTTCGAATAATAGCTACTAAGACTACCGAAAACGTTGTAAGAATCCTTCTACAGGAAGGTTTTATAGAAGACGTTAGAGAACATCGGGAAGGTCAAAAATCCTTTTTGGTTTTAACTTCGAGATATAGGGGAAGGAAGGAAAAGACATATATAACCACTTCAAAGCGCACTAGCAAACCTGGTCTGAGGATCTATTCCAATTATAAAAAAGTCCCTAAAGTTCTAGGTGGAATGGGGGTCGTAATTCTTTCTACTTCTCAAGGAATCATGACGGATCGAGAGGCTCGGCGGAGAAGAATCGGAGGAGAAATATTATGTTATGTACGGTAATTTATCTGAATATCTGTCTAGAACTATTTATTCTGGAGGATGTCTCTATGAAAGGGAAAAGCAAGTTAGATGACAACATTCATCCTTATCCACGTTAGTTGATTTCTCAAGGAGATTTTCAAAAAATGAATAAACAAGATTTGATCGATGTGGAAGGTTCAGTTACTGAATCACTTCCCAGTGGTATGTTCCGAGTTCGTTTAGATAACGGATGTCAGGTTCCAACCCATATCTCAGGGAGAATTCGACGTAATTATGTACGAATACTACCAGGGGATAGGGTCAAGGTCGAATTGAGCCCTTATGATCTAACCAAAGGGCGTATAATTTATAGACTTCGCAACAAATCTTCAAATGATTGGATCACCCCCTGAGCATGCGCATCTGGTAGGGATCAATATTTAGGCTCATGAATTAGAGAACCCTTATTTCTTGGAAAACAAAATGTAATATGATTAATTATATCAATTCAAAATTGAAGGACCACAAACATGAAAATCCGTGCTTCTGTTCGTAAAATTCGTGAGAAATGTCGACTAATTCGTAGGCGGGGACAAGTTATGGTAATTTGTTCCAATCCGAGACATAAACAGAGACAGGGGTAATCCTTCTCTACATCAAGGAACAAATGCAGAAGTGAAGGATCTATTTCGATATAAAATGAATAGATATCTATCTTACCGAACCATAGATATGGAATAATGAATATGTCAAAACCTATAAGAAAAATTGGTTCACGTAGAAATGAACGTAGAATACCCAAAGGAGTTATTCACGTTCAAGCAAGTTTTAACAATACCATTGTTACTGTTACGGATGTACGGGGACAGGTGGTTTCTTGGTCTTCTGCCGGTGCCTGCGGATTCAAGGGCACGAAAAGAAGTACACCATTTGCTGCTCAGACTGCAGCAGAAAATGCTATTCGTACCTTAATGGATCAAGGTATGGAACGAGCAGAAGTCATGATAAGTGGCCCTGGTCCAGGGAGAGATACAGCATTACGAGCTATTCGTAGAAGTGGTGTACTATTAAGCTTTGTACGTGACGTAACCCCTATGCCACATAATGGATGTAGACCTCCCAAAAAGAGACGTGTGTAGGGATCAAATGAATTCCGGGAGAGAGAAATGATCAAATGATCTGATCAAAGAATCTCAGTATGATTCGAGATGAAATCTTAGTCTCCACTCAGACACCGCGGTGGAGGTGCATTGGATCCAGAGCGGACAGTAAACGTCTTCATTATGGTCGCTTCGCTCTATCTCCGCTTCAAAAAGGTCAAGCTAGTACGATAGGCATCGCGATGCGAAGAGCTCTACTTGGAGAAGTAGAAGGAACGTGTATCACACGTGCAAAATTGGAAAAGGTAACACATGAATATTCCGCGATGATAGGTATTGAAGAATCAGTACATGACATTTCAATCAATCTGAAAGAAATTGTACTTAGAAGTGATCCGTACGGAACTCGAGAAGCATCTATCTGTATCGTCGGACCCAGAAATGTAACCGCTCAAGATATCATGTTACCACCTTCTGTGAAAATAATTGATGCTACACAACATATAGCTAGCCTTACCAAATCAATTACTTTTGATATAAAATTATGGATCGAGAAAGATCGTGGATATCGTATACAGAGTCCGAATAATTATCAGGATGGGGTTTTTCCTATAGATGCCGTATCTATGCCTGTTCGAAACACAAATTATAGTATTCATTCCTACGGGAACGGAAATGACATACAAGAAATACTTTTTCTCGAGATATGGACGAATGGAAGTTTAGCTCCTAGAGAAGCACTTTACGGAGCTTCTCGTAATTTGATTGACTTATTCATTCCTTTTCTGCGTGCAGAAGAACATAACATCGATGGAATGGACAATCAGAATGGGCATAATATGCCCTTCTTCCCCCTTTCCAATATATCGACTGATATAGAGAGAATGGAAGAAGAAGTTGCATTCAAACATATTTTTATTGACCAATTAGAATTATCTCCTAGGGTCTATAACTGCCTCGGGAGGGTCAATATACATACATTATCAGACCTATTGAATTACAGTCAGGAAGATCTAATGAGAATTGGGCATTTCGGAAAGAAATCTGTCGAACAAGTATCGAAAGTTCTTCAAAAACGTTTTGCAGTTGATCTACCCAGGAATAAGTTTCAGATTCATTAAAGAGTTCCATTTATTTCTTCCATTTCTTCCCCTTTCCCAAGTTATTTAGAGAGTAATGGGAATAACCCCATTTCAAATGTTCAACATAACCTCTATTCCGTGGAATATTCAAAATAGATCTCTGACGGACGAGATGGATATATCTAGGGAGAACTTGGGTTGAAACAATTACTCCCTAGATATAGGAACAAAATATTAAGATATATCAGTATTTGACGGTTGGATCAATTTGAAAAAGACCTAAAGTGAAAGATTCATCGATAGGTAACGCTGCCCCAATGCCTAACCAAAGGGCTACTGCAGTACCGATCAAGAAGACTGTTGTAGCTACTGGACGACGAAATGGATTTTGAAATTGATTCACATTCTCTAGAAAAGGTACCGTCAACAATCCCGCGGGTACTGAAGCCATTAGAAGGACACCCAATAATTTATTAGGTACTGTACGAAGTATTTGAAACACGGGGAAAAAATACCATTCGGGTAAGATTTCCAAAGGAGTTGCAAATGGATTTGCTGGTTCACCAATCATTGATGGTTCGAGAACCGCTAAACCTATGGTACATGCAATAGTACCTAAAATTACCACTGGAAAAATATATAAAAGATCATTGGGCCAAGCGGGCTCTCCATAATAATTATGTCCCATACCTTTAGCTAATCTAGCCCTTAATACAGGATCATTTAAATCAGGTTTCTTTGTTATTAGGATAGGTAAATCTTTATGGATCTATCCCCCCAAAAGAACCGGACATGATAATTTTTCATCATCCGGCTCGAGCGATAACTAAAGGAATTAGAGAGATCTATATATCTCTATAGATATCTGCATATATGACTCTCCGTAATGAGATATATGACTCTCCGTAATGAGGGACCGTGGTAATAGGAACCAATAATATCTCTAATCATCCATTTTAGGTGATCCGATCCCCCCCCAGTGGAATACTCAGTACCCAAGTAAGCTTACAAATTCGATCATGATCGATGCGCTTTTTGGACCATCTTATCCCTCGTAATCCGTGTTTATCTTCATGAGCAGACCTCCAAAGTTTCGTGATATACAAGGTATTGACTTGTTACTGATCCGGCCTTTTTTATTCCTCAGATCTCTTCTCTTACTCCGATAGTCTTCCCTATTTAGATGAATGCAAGAGAAATGGATGCATTTTCACACTATGAAGAAGGAGAAGTAATATGATCCAATTCTTGATCATGTTACATTCTTACCTTATTCTACTGGATCTCACGGAGCCTTTCCTAATTCGAATTTGATCATAGAAAGAATTCTCTTTAAACGGACCGACCGATACCCTTTTTGCCCAGGTTTTAAACTTCCTATTTCTGATAAGGAAATTGGGACAGAGACACATTTCGTTATGAATTTTGATGTGGCAGATCGAAGTATATATCTGCACGGCCCAATAAAGAGTTCAAGTCACGCACTCCCATAATCCATCTTCTCCGTCTGAGAATCTACTTCAACTATTCGTATCGGATGAATAATACTTCAAGATTGAAAGAAAAGATCCGAGGAACATTTTTTCTTATTACCAATAAGAAATATTCATGGCAATGAGATATTACTATCATTACTCAAAACAATATGTTATGAGTACTTATTAAAATCTATCTTTCCTCTCTATAAAGGGCCTGAAATACCTTGCTTGCGGATCATAAGAAAATGCATTAACATAAATACAGCAGTAAGAAGAGGTAATACGAAAGTGTGTAAACTATAGAAACGAGTCAAGGTAGATTGACCCACACTAACACTTCCGCGTAGTAGCTCTACCAAAGGAGATCCTATTACAGGAATAGCCTCAGGCACACCGGTCACAATTTTGACTGCCCAATAACCAATTTGATCCCAAGGCAAAGAATAACCAGTTACACCGAAAGATACGGTCAATACAGCCAGAATTACACCTGTAACCCAAGTTAATTCACGAGGTTTTTTAAATCCACCCGTGAGATAAACACGGAATACGTGCAAGATCATCATTAGAACCATCATACTTGCCGACCATCGATGAACTGATCGAATTAGCCAACCAAAGTTTACCTCGGTCATTATGTATTGAACAGAGGCAAAAGCTTCTGTAACGGTCGGACGATAGTAAAAGGTCATAGCAAAACCAGTAGCTACTTGTACCAAAAAAGAGGTCAGCGTGATCCCCCCTAGACAATAAAATATATTTACATGAGGAGGAACATATTTACTGGTGATATCATCCGCAATCGCCTGAATCTCGAGACGCTCTTCGAACCAATCGTATACTTTATCGAGATAGGTAAACTGAAATCCCCCCCCAAGAACCGTACATGAGAATTTCTCTTCGTACGGCTCAAGCAAGAACACCCAAATACTCGTGGGAACGAATAGATCGACTAGAAACTATCAGTTCGTTCCCTGGGAATATGAATGAGAAGAATTCAGAATGATCATCTCCCGCAATAGCAATACTTCGCAGTGCCAAAATTTCAAGTCGGCTCATTCTTATGTTGAATGGATCGCCATAGGCCTTTCGAACGATCTTTCACCCTACTTGCGATATCAATTTACTGTAAAAAAGATAGTCTTGGGCAATTGATAGGAATTATCTTGTCGAGATCTTAATAGATGTATCGATCCAAACCTAAGATTTATATTATACCCCGATGATCTTTTTGAATCCCCTAAAGGTCCTCTGGGTAATAACCTTTTGATCGTCACTTACTCAACGAAATATGCTAACTAAGAAAAATGAGATACCATCTCATTATTCAATCAGAGCCAGCTTAGTTCTGAGGGAAGATAGATCATTCAATTTTTGATCAGGAATACCTATTTTGAATTATTAGAAGCCCGGTGACGAGGTCTAAATGACAAGTACAAACCATAGTTCAGATCTTCCTGAATATATCTTATATACCTCGTGCTCCGGATACTAAATATTCGATTTATATCCGACGAGGTAGGACCATCTCTATGAAGATGACAGACCAGTCTTCTGTACTATCAATATAGATCAATTTTAACAAGTCGCACACCCATGTTCCAGAAATCCTTAAAGAGAGGAGTTACACGATCGAACTACCGGAACGAAATGACCTAGAACCTGAAACTATCCGATAGCTCTATTTGGATCCCTCAGCCATTTTATTGAAAAACTGGGGATCCGGGCGGATACTCTGGGTCTTCTAGCCCCAGCTTACTGGAATCCCATCCAACAAAACGGAAGAATTATAAATCTCCGGAATAATAGATAAGAATACCGCAAATAGAGCCATTGCAGCACCCATAAGAGGAGTAGTTCCCCACCCGGGAGCTACTTTACCATATTCCGAATTAAGTGGTTTTAATAGATTTCCTACAATGGTTCGTCTCGGCCCAGATCTGAAAGTATCATCAATAGTCTGTGTAGCCATAACCCTTATTGCATTGGTTGAGATCTGTTAACTTTGTATACAGTTATGTTGTAAATATACCACGATTTTGGAATTACCTAACGATGGAAACTGCAACTTTAGTCGCCATCTCCATATCTCGTTTACTTGTGAGCTTTACTGGTTATGCCCTATATACCGCCTTTGGGCAACCCTCTGAACAACTCAGAGATCCTTTCGAAGAGCACGAAGACTAGTTGAAATAACGACCTTCCTATATGGGAAGGTCATTATTTTGATAAAAAGAATGAGGGTTCAGAGAAGAAAACTTATTTACTCCCCCTATCCAGGACTTTGGGTGGTTCTCGGAAGAAAATAGCAAAAAATATTATCCCTAAGGTAGATACCAACAGGAATGTATAAACCAATGCTTCCATAGATTCGATCGTAATTTACAATTAATTATGGGGATAGCTTTCATACCGATTGAAATTATTTTACCAAAAAGGAGAAAAATAGAAAGACTTTGAATCTCTCTGAAAATGAATATCCCATTTCAGTGGAATCTCTCGATACTATAGATTGGAACAATGTCATATCATACTACTTGTCTTTTAGTAGTTGGATCTCCCAGTTTTTGGAATGCTCCAAATTCGACTTGGGCATCTAAATCCGGGTCGATACCAGCAAAAACATCTCTGAACAAAGTTCTAGCACCATGCCAAATGTGTCCGGAAAAGAAAAGAAGAGCAAATGTGGCATGCCCAAAAGTGAACCAACCCCTTGGACTGCTACGAAAAACACCATCGGATTTCAGTGTAGCGCGATCTAATTCGAAGATTTCACCTAATTGAGCGCGTCTAGCATATTTTTTCACTGTAGCAGGATCACCAAAACTAACCCCATCAAGCTCACCACCATAGAACTCAACAGTTACACCTACCTGTTCGACACTATACTTTGATTCCGCTCTCCTAAAAGGAACATCGGCTTTCACAATTCCTTCTTCATCTACCAGAACTACTGGAAATGTTTCAAAAAAAGTAGGCATACGACGTACAAAAAGCTCATGCCCCTCTTTATCTCTAAAGATAGGGTGTCCTAACCAACCAACAGCTATTCCATCCCCATTGTCCATCGCACCCGCTCTGAATAACCCTCCTTTAGCTGGATTATTACCGATGTAATCATAAAAAGCTAGTTTCTCGGGAATTTTGGACCAAGCTTCCGATAAACTTAGATTTTCGGCCAAACCAGCACGAACCCGTCGATCTATTTCTTGTTGAAAGTATCCCTGATCCCATTGGTAACGAGTAGGACCAAATAATTCAACCGGGGCAGTTGCGGAGCCATACCACATGGTTCCAGCAACAATGAAAGCTGCAAAGAACACAGCAGCAATACTGCTGGATAGGACAGTTTCAATATTCCCCATACGTAATCCTTTGTATAAACGTTGGGGGGGGCGAACACTAAGATGGAATAGACCTGCTAATATACCCAATATACCTGCTGCAATATGGTGAGAAGCTATTCCTCCCGGAACAAAAGGATCAAAACCCTCAGCTCCCCACGCCGGATTTACAGGTTGTATTCTTCCAGTTAGTCCATAAGGATCAGACACCCATATTCCAGGACCATACAAACCCGTTACATGAAACGCCCCGAATCCGAAACAAGCTACTCCTGAGAGGAATAAATGAATCCCGAAGATCTTGGGCAAATCTAAAGAGGGTTTCCCCGTACGTTCATCGCAGAATATGTCTAGATCCCAATAGACCCAATGCCAGATAGCTGCCAAAAAGCACAAGCCAGAAAACACAATATGCGCCCCGGCCACACCTTCATAACTCCAAATACCTGGATTAGTTACAGTTTCTCCGGTGATACTCCACCCACCCCATGACTCGTTTATTCCCAAACGGGTCATAAAAGGTATAACGAACATACCTTGTCTCCACATTGGATCAAGAACAGGATCGGATGGATCGAAAACTGCTAACTCGTACAGAGCCATTGAACCAGCCCAACCAGAAACTAGAGCTGTATGCATTATATGTACAGAGAGTAACCGGCCAGGATCATTCAATACGACAGTATGGACACGATACCAAGGCAAACCCATGGAAATACCCCTTTATCAAAGAAAAGTAGACACTATGTAACTTTCTCGCATTAGAAGAGACCACGCTATGGAGCTAAACTTTTATCGGATCATCTCAAAGGTTAACATCTATTTGAGGTCATTGCTAATAATGGAACAGTTCCGGAACAACTCCGTTCGTAATAGCAGAGAGAGCGTAGATATTTTATCATTTATATGTACCAATGCACAACGCACAATGTGGAGATTGGTCCCATTTATACCGATCGAGTGCATAAATACAATACTTGTTCATTTTTTGACCCATTTATACCGATCGAGCGCATAAATACAATACTTGTTCATTTTTTGAACAAACTAAATTGCAAAACAAAATAACTATATTTCCCTGATCTTTTAGTTCTTCTATGAACGATATTCTCTTTTGAGAACGAGGTTTCCTTTTGAATTTATGGACCAAATATGATATAATCATCGTGTCATAAACACGTCCTAGAAGCTCATCTCTTCTTATACTTCACGTTTCCATATTAGAGTATAGTGCTTCACTTTTCTCTATCAAAACAAATGCCCATTGGTGTTCCAAAAGTTCCTTTTCGGATCCCTGGAGAGGAAGATGCAGTTTGGGTCGACGTATAGTGCGACTTGTCGGACATATTGGGTTATACGGGATTTCCCCGTTATCTCTCCCGATGAGATATTTCCTGCTTCATTCAGGATCGATTCAACTATCAATAATCTAGAGCGTGAAGTGCGATTAGATCATTTAGGAGGAAAGAGATTATCAATCATGAGAATCCATGGTTAGCTCGGACCAATAAAGTATTAAGGCTCCGTTAAAAAAATACCAAATTGGTGATATGCCTAGAATTCCTAGATAGAACCCATATCGATGAGTGATTTGGAACTATCAATAAATGGAGTAATAGAATCTATTTGACATGAATCATGGAGCGGATCGGAAAGAGAAAAATGGGGCAGTAGGTTTACTTGTCCTATATGTACGAATGAAACTCGGGCAGATGCTTCCCCGGAGTAGAGCATGAACCTAAAGATGTCTCAAAAACCTATTTGAGAACAAGAGAATTTTCGCTGTGACCAGAACGATTGGATTTCAATGGAGCGATACATCGATTAAGAGGTAGTTCAATAAGTTTAGAGGATGATATTCTCAGGGAGAAGACGAACTTGAACCAAGGGTTATGAAAAAAAAAAAAAATCTGATATGTATGGTATGGCTTTTTTTTAGATAAGATCTCGCAAAAAAGAAAGGGGTCTGGGATCGATACATCGATCAATAACTTTTCACAATCGCTTGAGCCGTATGCATTTAAAGATGCGTGTACGGTTCTTAAGGAAGAATAGAAGAGCTATTTCACTATCCTAATCAACCGACTTTATCGAGAGAGATTACTTTTTCCGGGTCAGCAGGTCGATGACGAGATCGCAAATCAACTCATTGGTATCATGATGTATCTGAATGGAGAAGATGAAAATAAAGATATATATCCATATATTAACTCTCCCGGTGGAGCAGTGATACCGGGAATATCTATCTATGATGCTATGCAATTTGTAGTACCAGATGTGCATACAATATGCATGGGGTTAGCTGCCTCGATGGGATCTTCTGTCCTAACTGGGGGGGAAATTACTAAACGTATAGCATTACCTCACGCTTGGCGCCAATGAGTTTTGATTGGAGAAGGAGCGGTGTAAAAAGACTATGCCTTCGCCAAATAAAAGGTAATAATAGCATGGCACTTCGAGCTCGATACAAACATCATCTTTTGTTCTTTCGGAATAGAATTACGTATCGAGATAGTAGAACAAAGTCTCTTCCCGATTTTTTGATCAATTCGATCTTATGTATCGTGATCGTGGCATGGGTCTATTTTAGCGTCATAACCCTTTTTGTTCTCGCACCAAGATTCTATTCGGATATTTATCAAATTATTCCTAAAATATAGAATCTCGATTAGATTCCATCAGAAAAAACTTTGGGATTGCTAGATCGAAAGATAGATATATAAAGCAACGGAACCATCGTAGTATCTCTATTATCCTAGGGAAAAAGATGGTAAATAGATCTCCAATATTGGGGTCTTATACATTTGTATTTCTCTCAGTTTGACTCAAAATGGTATGAGATCTATTATGGAGCCGTATGCACAAAAATGCCTGTACGGTCGATTAATTCGATTTCTTTCCCAATTCCCCGAGATCAAGGAAACGATCATCTATTCTCAGGGCTATGATCCACCAACCTGCTAGTTCTTATTATGATGGACAAGCAGGAGAATGCATCATGGAAGCGGAAGAGGTATTGAAACTTCGCGATAGCATTACGAATGTTTATGTACAAAGAACAGGCAAACCTTTATGGGTCATTTCCGGGGACATGGAAAGAGATGTTTTTATGTCAGCAACAGAAGCCCAAGCTTACGGCATTGTTGACCTCGTAGCGGTAGAGAATACTGGAGATCTCTTGTGAATTTATTTTGATGATGAACTTCAAATTTGATCCCTTATTTTCCTTCCCGGGAGAAGGGGGAAAATGAGAGTGATTCATTTCATAATGACCTAATATGGTTAGGATCGATCTAAACCAGTCAATTCCGCATACGATCCAAAATGCCAACTATTCAACAACTCATTAGAAATACGAGACAGCCAATAGCAAATGGAACAAAATCTCCTGCTCTTCGAGGATGTCCTCAGCGTGGAGGAGTATGTACTAGGGTGTATGTGCGACTCGTTCGGATCAAAAGCTGAAGCAGACTAGGAGATCTTTATAGCAGAATAACTCTCCTACTGCAGCAAGGCACAGATCTATCATCTACCCTTATCGGGGATGATCTTTATGGTTTTCCATTGGTGCAAATCCAATCACCTTGATGTGGGATGAAAAGCAATTCCCCATTGGTAGCGAATGGTCATCAATCAATCCATTGAGCGGGGAAAATAATGCAAATTTAATAAGCAATTATGCTCATATTGCCGCAAGAACGGACTGACAAGGTCAGCTACCCAACCAACCCTCATAATTTTATGTCGTTACTGTATGGATAAATCTTATTGCGGGAGGGCTTATTACTTGGAGAATTCGGGGTAGAGCTAGCTGGAGATGGTAAACTGTACAAGTTACCAATAACATCCTCATCTCGTATTTCATAAATGAAAGGCTCCGGCGTATAGAGGGGACCTCACCGTTAAAGGAAGAACCATAGAAACGATGGAACCCATGATCTCTTTTCTTAGTGCGAGGTCCCATCCCCCGCTTACCAAGAGGGTGCCTAACCAAGAGAAAAAAGAATTATGGTTAGGAAGGTTACAGTAGCAAAAGCCATTGGAATCTCTATTTTATACATTAGAAGAACCAGTTCTATTCTTAATGGATCAAATCAAAGAATGACTGATAATAAATCAATTATTGATTTAGAAGAGTAAACTTCAATGACCAGAATTAAACGTGGATATATAGCTCGGAAACGTCGAAAAAAGACTCTTGCATTTGCATCAGGCTCTCGGGGAGCTCATTCGAAACTTTTTCGAACTGCTGACCAACAAAGAATTAGAGCTTTAGTTTCTGCTCATAGAGATAGCGGTAAGCGAAAGAGAGATTTTCGTCGTTTGTGGATTACTCGGATCAATGCAGCAGCCCGCAATAATGGGGTCTCTTATAACAAATTTATCCGATATTTGTATAAAAGGCAGTTGCTTTCAAATCGCAGAATACTTGCGCAAATCGCTGTATTAGATAAGAATTGCTTTTCCACGATCTTGAACAAGATTATCGAATGATAAAATAGGTGGAACGGAATCCCCCGGAGAATTCCCTCCGGGAAGGTAGAGACATCGAAAATTGATAAATATCGAAAAACGAACAGGCCCATTTCGATTTTTTTTTTTCGATCTTTTAGACAATGAGATCTTCATCTTTATCAAACAGATATTCCAGCTCTGATCCGATCAAAGAGCAGGCCCATTTCTAGGGATCAAATTAGTTGTCATTATTAAGGAAAGGTAACGAAGATAGAATACGAGCTCGTTTAATAGCAATAGTCATTAGGCGCTGCTGTTTCGGGGTCAATCTACTCACCCGTCCGGATAATATTTTTCCTCGTTCGCTAATAAATTGACTAATTGAGCTCATATTTTTATGATCAATTTGATCTCTCGATCCAATTGGTGGCAAACGTCTACGAAAGGATCGCTTAGATTTATCCATAGCTTGTTTCATGAATCTTTCAAATACTACTTCTTTTACTATTTATTTTCTTCAAAATCTGATTTCAATCCTTATAGATTACAAATCTTCATTTCCTACAATACCGTTTTGTTCCAAATCTTATTTGAATCAATCCCCCCCTTTCTCTCTCTTTTTATATATCTGTGATTGATTCCTATCCCTGTGAATAGTATATTCGATCTATTTCTTCATCTCTCCGTGAATAGTATGCTTATAACAATAGGGACAAAATTTCTTCAACTCCGATCGAATAGGTGTATTGCGTCGATTCTTTCGAGTAGTATATCTAGAAACACCCGGGTATTTTTTCTCAACACTATCTCGGGTACAACTAGTGCATTCCAAAGTAATTGTTACTCTTACATCTCCACCTTTGGCCATAAACTTACTCCGAATATAAAGTCTACTTCACTTTTCGATCTGGAAAAATAAAAAAAAAAAAAAAAGGAATAGAAAGGGATAGAAGTTTATAGATGGGATCAGATAATTCAATCCTTTATTATTCTTTCTTCTTTTATTATTCTTTCTTGTAATGCATAACTTTCTTGTAATGCGTAATGAAATATTGAATCAGAAGTTTTCAACGGTACTCACAATCTTTATAGAAAGAGCCTCTATACCTATATTGAGATTGACCCCCCCCATTCCACTCTCGGACTCGGATCGATTTGGTAACAAATTCACTTATCTCATTTTCCCAAGAAGAAAAGTAAAGGAGTGATCCAGCATAATATTCTTATTTTTCCTCTTTTCCTTTTGGAGGAAAACTAGAATGAAAAAAAGGGAAAAGCCAAGGCATCTGGGAAAAAACGATTGATCTCTATCAATAGACCGGCCAAAGACCCAAACCATAAAGTAGCTAGCACAGGCGCTGTAGAAAGATATGTCTTTATATCTCGCATTGGAAGTTTTCCTCATTGATCGTGGTACTTATATGATATGGTTAACTACATCTGTGTTTATGGATCACTTGTACTTGTGCGGGAAACTCGGAACTGAAAGAGATATGTACAGTGATCCGAGATACGAGATGCTCCTAGTTTTAGAACAGAAAAAAGAGGTTCTATTACCAAATATCGCGAATGAATAGTCATCTTTTAGATGATAGATTCTCTATGTACATAGTCCATTTACAAGACCAATAAATAATGAAAGCGTAAGAAATGTGGGAAAAAAGAATCTCATCGTATAAAATAACATTGTCCACCAATTGAAAGGGATGTAGCGCAGCTTGGTAGCGCGTTTGTTTTGGGTACAAAATGTCGCGGGTTCAAATCCTGTCATCCCTACCTATCCCTTTCCCTATGGAATGAAAAGAGATAATGATAAGGGTTCTATTTGGATAGAACATCAACTATCAGTGATTGAATCATACCATATGCAAAAGTGTTTTTGGAGAGTACAAAAGACCTGTTTCTATTTACCTCCCGTCTGAATATTTTGATAATAAAGCGCTCTTAGTTCAGCCCGGTAGAACGTAGGTCTCCAAAACCTAATGCCGTAGGTTCAAATCCTACAGAGCGTGGTTCTTTTCATATCGTATCAAATTTTCTTGATGGATCATCAATAGCTCCAGCTGGAACGATCAATGGAATCCGACCCCCCTGGAATAAGTGGGAGGTCAATGAAAGAATATGTTCCTCAATCAAATATCCAATTGATCACCACGTCGGTATTGTAAATATGCAGTTACGAATGATCCGGCCGAAGTTATAGGAATTAGACCTAGCACAATCCCAGATGGCAAAGCTTCAATCATTTCGATTCAGAGGAATAAATATGGGTAATATCCACCCCGGATAGTACCCTAGAATTGCTATGAATCTCAATGATTATAAATCAGCATTGGGAGAAGCAACGGAATCATCATAATATCGAATGAGCCGAAAGGGTTTCCTTCTTCTTGATTTCAAATAAGTCGTATCTTGCTTGAACCGATGAATAGGGCTAAGGTAAAAATTAGAGAAACCAATAGAAAACCGAAATAGCTAGCTATAGTGGGCGTGAAAAAACTTAATGGAATACGTTTGCTACATATCTTTACGAGGCAATTACCTAAATTTTCTTTTTCGTAACCTAGAACAGAATGAGAATACAAAAGATCAATTGTCCAAATTGGTACCAATTCGTAATCCTATATTGACCAGTCACTATGCCTGTTATGAACAAACATGGACGAAAGGAAATATCTGATCAAAATAGATTCATTATCTCAGATAAGGGATTCAAGATCCCAAAATTCATTGAGCAACCCACGAAGAGCGCCAATACCAACTGACCCTCTTTGCGAATTGTTAAACGTAATCTTCTTTCGATAGCTACGGGGTAAACGAGTTGGCAATAATTATGATTGGATCACCTGGCATTATTTTTCTAATCTTTTTTTACCATGGAATCTGGTAATGATTCAATCGTACCCGTTACTCCAGTAATACAAATAGGGGATTGAGGACGATATCCCGAAGGAAGGAAAACAAGAATGCCATCCCCCTCTCTCCTCTTTCCGAAAGAGAGTTATAAATCGAGTATAATGTTTCATGGTCCCAAGCCTAGCAATTACCATCCTGCGTCCCACATATGGTTCTGCATATTACGAAGGAATATTCCTGCGGTATCTCTATCAAGCATTCCATTTGGTCGAGAGTATTTCTAAGCATCATCGAACCCATAATGTAATGGTTGTACTACGGGTCTCTCTCGATCCGACTATTTTAGACTGTTCTTCTCGTTCGAATAGTTCCTCTTTCTGTACAATTGGTAGCTCCAGTTCCAAAGATTGGAACGGAAATAACCTCTTGTGCAGCCATAGTAAAGGTTTTCATAGGAAAAGCTTTGTGAATTTCGCGTTTAGGTGTAGGAATATGGGGATCCCTTTTATTCATCATTTCTAGATCTCATTGATCCACTCATTTGTACCTCTGTATGAATTCTCTTTTCAATATGAATTATTATCCCGAGACATACGATATTTTATCATTCTAGCCCAGTGGGGAAAAATAAAAAGAAGAAAGAGATTGATTAAGTTGACCAAACAAGAAACTGGAATAATTGGAGGAACAGAATCATTATATCCCTTCCTTTCTGATCTAAATCAAGATTGTATTGCTGTGTCAGAGGAAGGCTAGCTATACCGGTCCAATATACCTTAAATATACCCTTGGTATAAGATTGACAATCCAACAAGGATTAGAGAAGATATCAGTAATTCTCCATCTTCTAATCTCTATCCTTTATGGGATCAATTCCCCTTTGGCTGTACAAGAATATACGGAGCTGAGCATGTCTGGAAATACGGGAGAACGCTCTTTTGGTGACATTATTACCAGTATTCGATACTGGATTATCCATAGCATTACTATACCTTCCCTATTCATTGCGGGTTGGTTATTTGTCAGCACGGGTTTAGCTTACGATGTATTTGGGAGCCCCCGGCCGAACGAGTATTTCACAGAGAGTCGACAAGAGGTTCCATTAATCACTGGCCGTTCCGATCCGTTGGAGCAACTCAATGAATTTACTAGATCTTTTTAGGAGGTACCAATGACCATAGATAGAACCTATCCAATTTTTACAGTTAGATGGTTGGCCGTTCACGGACTAGCTGTACCTACAGTTTTTTTCTTGGGATCAATATCAGCAATGCAGTTTATCCAACGATAAACTCTATCTAAATCACAGAGCTATGACACAATCGAACCCGAACGAACAAAATGTTGAATTGAATCGTACTAGTCTCTACTGGGGGTTGTTACTCATTTTTGTACTTGCTGTTCTATTCTCTAATTACTCTTTCAATTAAGAACAGTGATGATCCTCTTCTCTTATCTCATCCGGAGGGATCTGATACTCATAATTATCTACGACTGTTTATGTCTTGAGCATGACCACTTAATAAAATGTGAAAGGGAGCAAGAGAAATGGCCGATACCACTGGAAGGATTCCTCTTTGGCTGATAGGTACTGTAACGGGTACTCTTGTGATTGGTTTAATAGGCATATTCTTCTACGGTTCATATTCCGGATTAGGGTCATCCCTATAGTAACGGAATGAACTGAACATATGTGAAGAAGACTATACATGTGAAAGCGAAGATTCAATAAGACCTTGCCCTTCTTCGAGTTAAAAGAAGGGCAAGGTCTTATTGAAACCTATCTTCGAGATTTACTTCTATATGAATCGGAAGATTTGTACAAATTACACGATTATTTCAGCTACTCCAATGCCTTTTAGTAAAGTGATAAGCCAATCCATTCTTTCGCTTCTGATACGTATTTCATTGGATTAATTAATCCATTTCAACTGTTCCTCCGTAGGAAGAATGACTAAGAAGTGGATCGTCCCGCATAATATGCATGACCTTTGTTCATTTCCAAAAATGATAGATTCTGCGAATCATCCCTATAAAAGTTAGAACTACGAGAATCCGAATGCGCGAATATAGGATTTTAGTTCTTATGGTCCAAGTCGGAAATAGCACTTTTCCCTTTTCTATCTGGAACAAGCCTTTTTCATGAATTTGCTAGATAGCCCCATTTGCTCAATGAGCGGTATTGCCCTTTCTATCCGTCCGCTCTTCTTTTTTCATGAACTTGAAAGGATTGAGGATCCGAGAGAATAGGAATCTTTCCCAAAATCGCTTAGTCCCCCTCTTCCTTTTTTTCCCCTTCCCTTTGATATCCTTCGGATCATTCTTCTGGATATGATGAATGGATGATAAATAAAAAAGGCTATATGGCACGGATATGGTATATACCATGTAGCATACGAATAGAGGATCGTTCGGCAAGTTGATGATCTGTTCCAGTGCTTGTTGAGTCACTCCCTATTTTGAAATGCACATATCTATAGATAGATCTAGTAATTACTCATATCTTATCTACGAACAAGAGAAGGGAGATGATGATGATATTGAAGACTCTCCATCTCCGAGGGGACATGACCTTATTATTTGAATTGTATATGATTGCATCAGCCACCAATAAAACGGGGGATCCAAACCTTTTGGTCAACTTCATCTCGAAGATATATGAACCTAAAAATTCATCTCGGCCAATTGAACTTTCTCAAATTGTTTCTTCTTAAGGACCAAAAAGATTTGGGCCAAAATGACAGATGCCAGGAGTAATAAGAGACCTTGAACACGTAATGGATCTTGAAGTACTATTTCTGCATCTCCCTGGCCAAATCCACCCACATTAGGATTATTCGTTAATGGCTGGTCAACCTTGATCAATTCGCCTTCGGAAATAAGAAGTTCCGGCCCTGGAGGTACGATATCAACCACTTGGCGACCATCTGATGCATTATCGATAGTTATTTCATATCCACCCTTTTCTTTACGTAATATTTTGCTCACTCTACCTGTTGCTGAAGCATTATAGATGGTATTGTTGCTCTTGCTTCCATCGGGATAAATTTGCCCCCTCCCCCTATTACCACCCACATATATGGGATATTTAAGAAAGTGAACTTCTTTATTAGTAGCAGGATTTGGTGAAAGGATGGGAAACACAATTTCACTATATTTCTGACCAGGAACAGGACCTATTACAATAATCTCTTTTTGATTAGGACGATAGTTCTGAAAATAAAGATTATCTATTTTTTCTTTAATCTCGGGGGAAATACGATCAGGAGGGGCTAATTCAAAACCCTCAGGTAAAATTAGAACAGCTCCTACATTCAAAGCCCCTTTCTTACCATTAGCAAGAACTTGTTTTATTTGCATATCATAGGGGATTTGAACAACTGCCTCAAATACGGTATCAGGAAGCACGGATTGTGGAACCTCAATATTCACAGGCTTCTTAGCCAAGTGACAATTGGCACATACAATACGTCCGGTTGCCTCTCGGGGATTCTCATAACCCTGCTGTGCAAAAATGGGATATGCATTTGAAATAGATGTCCGAGTTATCATATGTATCATGACCAAGATGGAAATTGATCGAGTCATCCACTTTTTCATCCAGTCATAAGTATTCATATTCCGCATGGTTCGATTATTAGTTTCAAATCTCTTTACGATAAATGGGGGTAGGTAGCTATCATAGTTACCTGCCCGCAATCCCGCTACTATATTAACCCCAAAAGTAATAAATCAAAAGTATCCCACTGAGAGAGAGAGGGAAAGGAGGAAAAGGAAGAGAAAGAGGAAAAAGGGGATCTGTAATAGTTAGTTTCCGCACGAGAATCAAATTTCTATTCACTCGTTGTCGGATAGAACAACCTATTCTTTATTCATTCATTGAATGATAAATCACTACAAGCGAAGGAGATATACGATTTAAGTGACGGAAGATCCAATATTTGAAAATTGTATCTGAGATGACCGGAAAAGTTGAAACGAGACCAGATATTCTTTGTTCGTCGTGGGAGAATCCATAATTTTCGGAGATCGAATCAATCATCAGTTCCCAACCATGGGGCGAATGAAACCCAATACATAAATCGGTTACTAAAAGAATAGAAAAAGCTTTCATCGTATCGCTCAGGCTATGGAATAATTCTTGGATCCAAGAATTGAGAACAGCAAGCTTTTCCTTACCCAGAATGAAATAAGCACCTGGAGTAGCAAAACATATCAAATTTGCCAATAAATGTGAGATGATCTGGATCAAATCTTCATTGTACATTTCAACTAATTGGATCGTTTTTTCGCGAATCTCTATATGAAGATCTTGTGAATGTGTTTCTGAATAATCTTCCACCATTTTCTCCAACAGGAATAGTTCTTCTATTTCTCCGAATCTTTCTAGAGCGTTTTCCTCTTGTAGATAATCATAAAATTCCCGAGACTGACCAGTATCCCACCAATTTGTAACCCAAGGTTCCAAACCTTTCTGGAATGAAATAGAGATCCCCCAGGGCAGGAATATCAAACATGCAAGGTATCGTAGGGAAGCTGATGCTTTATATTTGGCCACTTTCAATTTGTGAATCGCTAACGAACCCGATTCACTCGTCAGCTCTGTCCGAAATATGGATAAAGTACGAGTTGTAGAACGAGGTATGGGACCTATAGATTCAGGATCTACTGCGTAATTGTTCGACCCTTAAAAAAAATATCCTTCGGATAAGGAACGGGTTGTTCGGAATAAAAAAAGGAGGAAAAAGAAGAAGATCATCCCCAGGTATATAAAGAATTGAAGATCGCTTCGATCCGGACCAAATTTCTATTCATTTGTTCCATCTTATCCGGCTCTTTCCGGAAAAATCACTTAAAGTAGAAGAAGTCTTCTTTCGAAGATCATTTTGATCTTGACCACTGGATCGGCCCTTTCCGGATCTTTTCCCAGTTACACTCAGAGATCTCGGACAAATGCTCTTGAGAAGGATTGGGAATGGGAGGAGGGGAGGAATATTCGGAACGTATGACAGAATCCTATAGGAATTCAATAGTGATAAATAGGAATTCGAGGTGTTCGGTTGACATGAATGAAAGAAATAATAAAAAAAGAAGAAGAAGATAAAAAGAAAAGGAAAGGGACGAATGTTGATTGGCAAAAGAGAGAGATAACTTAGGGATAGAATCTATTCTCATTCAATAAATTGGGTCTAAAAATACCAATCCTGTGCTCCAAAGGGCTACAGTCTATTCCGAATATGAGATTCTCTAATTCCGTACGCATATATGGGATTGGAGCTCGCCAAAGACGTTTTTGAGAGAACGCCATATCTAGTAATTGTTTCCTTTTGATGTCGTATCCGTCTACTGGCTCTATAGGCCTCCTATAAAAAACGATATGGAGTCTTTGGGAACCACCAAAGGAATTTGCACCGATATGATCATCCGCATAAGTACTACTTTGCGGGGGGGAACTGCATGGTATTTCTCCCAAACAAATCTTAGTTACATTGTAACTTCCCTCTCTCTAGTAACATATGAATCTGTCCGTTCAGATATCAAATAACAACGAGAAAACATCCATCCCTTGGTTCATTTTACTTCAATTGATACACACAAGAAACGGGCTAATTCAGCAGTTTTTTGTTCTATTTCCCGTAGGGTGAAATTCTCACCAGTACGAGTTAGGGGGATGTCTCGCTGGCCCTTTATTTCCATATAAAGGACACGACGGGGATAAAGACCTTCTTGAACTTCCATTTTGATCGCCTGGATATCCTTTATGAGGAATCGAAGAAAAGTACGACGATTTCTTCCGGGAAATCCCCAACGAAAAAGACATACAATTCCTTCTTCTTTATCAAACTTATCGTAACCACTGCCTACATTCCACGAGATTGTACACCACAAATAGGAGCTAATGAACAGACCTGCAATACCATAAAAACACATTACAATTCCTTGTGGAACAAAAAGTATTTGCTGAGATGACAATACAGGTATCAGGTTCCTACCAAGATAACTTGAAATTCCAACCAATAAAAATCCTAGTGAACCAAAAAAAAGGATACAAGCCCGGCAAAAATTACTTGTTCTTCGAGATCCTGTTATAGGTTCTATCCAGAGCCATTCAGATCGCCAATTCATAACAAATTTTCTTCAATTTTGTCCTACTCGGTTTGAGAGAATAGCCAAAACTTGGCTCCTTTGGCTTCCGAAGTAACTTTTATTAACTAGCTATATACATATCAAAAGCTATATACATATCAAAGAATCTTTATATAAAAGAACATTTACTTTATTTCTCTTCTTTCCATTTCCCCATTATTCCTATTTTTTTTTGGTAAATTGGTCTTTAACTTATCAATTGCAAAAACAACACCTCATCGGATCAGCGGGATAGAAAGACTATCCCTATATATGCATAGATATGTATACATATAGAGATATAAATAGCTATGCATTCGTACATGCATACATATGATATATGCACCACATGATACATCCATATCCATATGTCGATAAATAGATATAGATATCTATCTTGTTCGTGTTCGGAGCAGTATTAGTCCCATCTCAGATCATCTGGAACAGATAGATATCCCATTTGTTCTACAATTGAGAGATTCAAATTGATCTATGAGATCTGATCCAATCAGATTTATAAAATCTCGTCCTTCTGAACATAAAAGTACAAAAAAGCCATTGTAATTGCCGGAAAGAATAAGCCCGCTAAAGGCACAAAAATCGAAGGTAAGTTGGGATTTGTCATAGAACGAGTACCCTAATGAAATATTTATTTACATTACAAGGGATGATTATAGGACCAATAAATAAGTGGGCCTAGTCGTCCCTCTCCATAAAAGACATGCGCGAGAATCTTGTTCCTTTTTCCGTCAAATATTTTCACGAGTCTCCGAAAAATCCTTTTACGTCGAATCCAAGATATTCTTTTTATTATTCTTCTTTTTTTATGTCTATGAGATCCGAAGCCAATAATGAATGAGGATTTTTGGTATTAGGACTCAATAAATGTATACAAATCTATCACAGCACTTATCCATATTATAACATTTGATCAGATAGTAGCAAGAACATGGATCCGGAATTTTTCCCCAATCCCAGAGAGCAAAAAATTCACGATTCTATCATATATCGATGGTTAGCAAATTAGTTCATTATAATGGTTAGTTACTATTTAGTTGTTAATATTGAGTTCCTATTAATAATAGGATCGAGGATCAATAATTGGCTAAAAAAAAGGTGAGGAACAATTCTCTGAGATTGATTATTCCGATTTTCGACGCGAGAGGAAACTGTATCACTGTTACTTTCGTCACGAGGAGCTGAACTTGATAATTGTTGGTCGTTACAAGAAACTGAGCCTAACGTTCGTTCTTTTTCACAAGGAATTGAACCGTAAAGCTGAAATAGCTCACTCAGAACACCCTTTAAAAGACTACGTGGAACGATCAGATCAAATGAACCATGATCAAATAAATGCTCAGCCACTTGCAAACCGTCGGGTACTTTCTGACCTGATGTTTGTTCGATTACTCTTCTACCTGCGAATGCAATGTATGCTTTAGGTTCAACAATGATGATATCTCCCAACATACCAAAACTAGCAGTCACTCCACCGGTTGTAGGATATGTAAGAACTGATACATATAACAACCTTTTCTCCAATTGATGGATATATAAAGCAGTAGATATTTTAGCCATTTGCATCAAACTGAAACTTCCCTCTTGCATGCGCGCTCCTCCAGAAGCACACACCATGATTACTGGGAGAGATTCCTTGGTAGCGTATTCGATCAGACGAGTAATTTTCTCACCTACCACGGAGCCCATACTACCTCCCATGAATTGAAAATCCATAACTCCAATTGCGATAGGAATACCATTTGGTCGACCTATGCCTGTTTGAACAGCATCGGTTAACCCTGTCCTTATTTGGCAGGAAGTGATACGATCTATATAAGGTTCATCCTCGAAATGAAATTGAATCGGATCTGGGGCGGCCATGTCCTCATCCATAGGATGCCAAGTGCCATGATCAATTGAAAGTTCGATTCTATCTGAACTATTCATTTGCAGATGATATCCACATTCTTCACAAACACTCTTATTCTGTCTCAAATATTTAATATAGAGCAAGTTCTCACGATTGTCGCACTGGACCCATAATCTGTTATTAAAATCAATCTTTATATTCTTGTTCTTGTCCATCTCATTGACGATATAGTCCTTACTAGTCCTTTCGATCAGATCTTCGATTGATCCACTTATTTTACGCCTTTCTTCGAACCACTCTTTCAAGGACATAGAGTTCTCCCTAGACATGAGTATAAAAGAGGGAAGAGATCTCTCGTTACTTTGCAATTCTTTTTTCCATGAGGGGTCTTATTATATAGGATAGATCCAATTATTAGTCTATTAAGCCTTAGTCTATTCTTAGTCTTAGGGTCGTTCCCGAATGAATAGTGGGATGAATCATTTTCATCCCATTCGTAGTAATCCGGAGCATTGATCCGAGATTATGATAGAACCTTTTCTTTGATTATCAATAAAGGTTGTCAAGAAAGATTCTCTTTCATACCATTAGAAAGAGTAATTCTAATCCGAGAGAGAAGGATCCTACGATATGATCGTTCCCTATTTATGGAACCTATGGAATCTTTGTAAGAAAGGTCTATGTCTCAACACGGGATACAACAAGGGGGGACAATGCATAGGCTAGAAGGGATTCGAACCCTTGGCTTCATGGTCCGGGACCATGGGCTCTGATCCACTGAGCTACTAACCCTATCGAATGATCCATAAGATCAATTTAAGGGATGAATAAAATTGGTTATTTAACCAACAACATTCTCATAAACTTTGAGCCATTCGATCTTGGGAAGAGTAAATAAGATGTCGATTTATGCATATAGGTATGCACACATTTATACATGTACATAGATAGATATGGATCTATGTATAGGTCTAATCTCCATTTACGATTCGGCTCAATCTTTATAGTAAAAGATTGGGCCGAGTTCGATTAGGAGAACGAACGGATGAGAGTCACTAAATTACAATACATCAATCGTATCAAATTCAAATTTGATCTCCTTCCATACTTCACAAGCAGCAGCTAGCTCGGGACTCCATTTACTAGCTTCACGGATCACTTCATTACCTTCACGAGCAAGATCACGTCCCTCATTACGAGCTTGTACACAAGCTTCTAAGGCGACTCGATTCGCTACTGCACCAGGTGCATTTCCCCAAGGGTGTCCCAAAGTTCCCCCGCCGAACTGTAGTACGGAATCATCCCCAAAGATCTCGGTCAGAGCAGGCATATGCCAAACGTGAATACCCCCCGAAGCTACGGGCAGAACACCTGGCATAGATACCCAATCTTGAGTGAAATAAATACCACGACTTCGGTCTCTTTCAATAAAATCATCACGCAGTAGATCAACAAAACCCAGAGTGACTTCTCGTTCTCCTTCAAGTTTACCCACTACAGTACCGGCGTGAACATGATCTCCACCGGACATGCGCAATGCTTTAGCTAGTACACGGAAGTGCATACCATGATTTCTTTGTCTGTCAATAACTGCATGCATTGCGCGGTGAATGTGAAGAAGTAGGCCATTGTCTCGGCAATAATGAGCCAAGCTGGTATTTGCAGTAAAACCTCCCGTCAGGTAGTCATGCATGACGATAGGAACTCCCAATTCTCTGGCAAATACTGCCCTTTTTATCATTTCTTCACATGTACCTGCAGTAGCATTCAAGTAATGTCCCTTAATTTCACCCGTCTCAGCCTGAGCTTTATAAATTGCTTCTGCACAGAAGCAGAAACGATCTCTCCAGCGCATAAATGGTTGGGAATTTACGTTCTCATCATCTTTGGTAAAATCAAGTCCACCACGAAGACATTCGTAAACTGCTCTACCATAGTTTTTGGCAGATAAACCCAATTTTGGTTTAATGGTACATCCCAATAGGGGACGGCCATATTTGTTTAATTTATCTCTTTCAACTTGGATACCATGAGGTGGACCTTGGAAAGTTTTGGAATAAGCAGGAGGAATTCGCAAATCTTCTAGACGTAGAGCTCGTAGGGCTTTGAATCCAAATACATTACCTACAATGGAAGTGAACATGTTAGTAACAGAACCTTCTTCAAAGAGGTCTAAGGGGTAAGCTACATAGGCAATAAATTGAGTTTCTTCCCCAGGAACGGGCTCGATGTCATAGCATCGCCCCTTGTAACGATCGAGACTGGTAAGTCCATCGGTCCAAACAGTGGTCCATGTACCAGTGGAAGATTCAGCAGCTACTGCAGCCCCCGCTTCCTCAGCGGGCACCCCAGGTTGGGGAGTTACTCGGAACGCTGCCAAGATATCGGTATCTTTGGTTTTATATTCAGGAGTGTAATAAGTTAATCTGTAATCTTTAACACCAGCTTTAAATCCGACACTTGCCTTAGTCTCTGTTTTTGGTGACATAAGTCCCTCCCTACAACTCATCAATTAATAACTCTTGCAAGGACGAGGTCTGCTCGACACGGATCGAACGTAAAGAAAGGATTTCACAGGAATCTCCTGCGGAACCATGAACTAACTCAAGTCGTCCGTTATTGGGCAATAAATAGAATATTTGCCAAATACACTATTATTGTATAATGTTCTTTATGTATGACGCAACCCGATTTTTGCTTTTCAAGTTCTTCCATGCATTGACCCAAGGACCTTCCAGCTATTAGACTAATTAATGAATCTAAAGAACCGAATCGACCTTTTACCCTAATAGATAATATATGTATGTGTGAACCGTAGGTGTAAAAGTAAACATATGGAACGAAAATAAAGAAAAATAGATGTATGTTGCGTATGAAAGGAAGAAACAACAACCGATGAGAGAAATATTATGAATAAGGTCCAAGTTCCGTTCCGCATTGAATGGATGATCTGGACGCAATCTGGGGTGGAATGTTTCTAGTTATGGACAAATCGAAAACCTTCTCATGATCTTTATCCATCTACTTCATGTTCAAAATAAAAGTTGAACTTGATAAGCGAAATATCACTAAGTAGATCAAGGTGGTAACTCTCATTCATCATGAACTGATCGACTCGATATCGAACATTTTTCATGTTATTAGCGAGCAATTCGAACAAATCTTCTTTTATTATTATTATGAGAACCAATCCTCTTGCTCTTGGGGTTCCCACACTTGTGGAAAAGAATGTGGGACGTATTGTTCAAATCATTGGACCAGTACTGGATGTAGCTTTTCCTCCAGGCAATATGCCTAATATATTCAATTCTTTGATAGTTAAGGGCCAAGATATGGCTGGTCAGGAAATTCGTGTTACTTGTGAGGTACAACAATTATTGGGAAATAATAAAGTGAGAGCTGTAGCTATGAGTGCTACAGATGGTCTGACAAGAGGAATGAAAGTGATTGACACAGGAGCTCCTCTGAGTGTTCCAGTTGGTGGAGCTACTCTTGGACGAATTTTCAATGTTCTTGGAGAACCCGTCGATAATTTAGGTCCTGTAGATGCTCGCACAACATCTCCTATTCATAGACCTGCTCCTGCCTTTATACAGTTGGATACCAAATTATCAATCTTCGAAACAGGCATTAAAGTGGTGGATCTTTTAGCTCCTTACCGCCGCGGGGGAAAAATAGGACTATTCGGGGGAGCTGGAGTAGGTAAAACAGTGCTCATCATGGAATTAATCAACAACATTGCTAAGGCTCATGGAGGTGTATCCGTATTTGGCGGAGTAGGGGAACGTACCCGTGAGGGAAATGATCTTTACGTGGAAATGAAAGAATCGGGAGTAATTAATGAACAAGATATCTCGGGATCGAAAGTAGCTCTGGTCTATGGTCAGATGAATGAACCACCAGGAGCTCGTATGAGAGTTGGTTTAACTGCTCTAACCATGGCTGAATATTTCCGGGATGTCAATGAGCAAGACGTACTTTTATTTATCGACAATATCTTCCGTTTCGTCCAAGCGGGATCAGAAGTATCTGCATTATTAGGCAGAATGCCTTCCGCTGTGGGTTATCAGCCAACTCTTAGCACGGAAATGGGCTCTTTGCAGGAAAGAATTACTTCTACCAAAGAGGGATCTATAACCTCCATTCAAGCAGTTTATGTACCTGCAGACGATTTGACCGACCCCGCTCCTGCTACGACATTTGCACATTTAGATGCTACTACCGTACTATCGAGAGGATTAGCTGCCAAAGGCATCTATCCAGCAGTAGATCCTTTAGATTCAACGTCGACCATGCTCCAACCTTGGATTGTGGGCGAGGAACATTACGAAACTGCACAAGGAGTCAAGCAAACTTTACAACGTTATAAGGAACTTCAAGACATTATAGCTATTCTTGGACTGGACGAATTATCAGAAGAAGATCGTTTAACCGTAGCAAGAGCACGAAAAATTGAACGTTTCTTATCACAACCCTTTTTTGTAGCAGAGGTATTCACTGGTTCCCCGGGTAAGTATGTTGGTCTCGTAGAAACAATTAGAGGTTTTCAAATGATCCTTTCCGGAGAATTGGATGGTCTTCCCGAACAGGCCTTTTATTTGGTGGGTAACATTGATGAAGCTACCGCGAAGGCTATGAACTTAAAAGTGGAGAGTTAATTTAAAAAATGACCCTAAATCTTCGTGTACTGACTCCTAATCGAGTTGTTTGGGATTCAGAAGTTGAAGAAATCATCTTATCTACTAATAGTGGTCAAATTGGTGTATTACCAAATCATGCCCCAATTGTTGCAGCTTTGGATATAGGTATCACAAAAATACGTCTCAATGGGCAATGGTCGACTATGGCTTTGATGGGCGGTTTCGCCAGGATAGACAATAATAAGATCACCGTATTGGTAAATGATGCAGAGAAAGGTATTGACATCGATCCTCGAGAGGCTCAGGAAACTGTTCGAATAGCTGAAGCTGACCTAGCTCGAGCTGAGGGCAAGAGACAAGCGATTGAGGCTAATGTAGCTCTTAGAAGAGCCAGGACACGATTAGAGGCTATCAGTGCTATTTTGCCCTCCGTCTCTAATTAACGTAATAAATTTGGATAATCATCAAAAATGGGTTCTCTATTCCAATTTTGTCAAATAGTAGGTAAAACTTATTTGATGTCATTGACTTCGATATCTAATAAGTTTTACCTACTATTGGATTTGAACCAATGACTCCCGCCGTATGAAAGCGATACTCTAACCACTGAGTTAAGTAGGTCATTTATAATCATAAATAAATCATAAATAGAATTGGACCTATAAACATTCTAAATGGAATTGAACTTATGAACAATATGCCCCGGCATAAGTAGGATCGGAACGTATTGGATCATGTAATGTCCACCTTGACAAAAGGGGATCCATTTGGTTAGTATATTTGGTTAGTATGGTGTATCATTAGTAATAGCAAGGGCTATAGCTCAGCAAGGTAGAGCACCTCGTTTACACGTGCGCCAATGCTTTTCAAGAGAGTTCATCGATCCATCCGATCCACGAAATAGATCTTGTGTGAAATATTGATGTCTTACTCCTCTGGGAGAACAATAGCATGACAAAGATGAGGTTCGATCTGATTCCAATTCCGGATCTAGTTGATATGGTAAATCGCAAGTTCATTCAATGCTAGGCATAATGAGTACAATACGGGGACCTCAAAAATCTTCTTTTCGCTTTATGAACTTTGAGGTGTATGGAGTCTCATATTTCACTTTCAGAGCGATAGAGAGCTCTATTTGAGTCAATCTGTGTCTGAACGAGGCAGACCTACGTCGAGAGAACCTTTTGAATCACTTTGGGATTGCTTCCGAAAAAGAATAACTTGAAGCACACGGAGCCATCTCCTTATCCTTCTAGAAAGGAAAGAATGGCAGACTAACTGATCGATCTATTAGTTAATGAAAGAGCCCAATGCAAGAAAAATGCATGTTGGGTTTTGGAACAGTTCAAATCATTTCGATAATAAGAACTTTGATCTGTTCTACCGAGAAGGTCTACGGTTCGAGCCCGTATAGCCCTATACGTTCTACTGAGTTCTGGTATTACTATATTACTTCTTTATCCTTATATCCCTTATTACCTATGACTCAGCCCTAAAGAGTCTCTTGGATCACATCAACTATTCTCATATGCCCATGAAGATCGATAGGAACGTGATAACGGAGCAGATCACCGATCCTCATTGATCGAGATTGATTTGATATCAGATGATCGAACTTATTGATCTCTTGTTCATTGATATCGAAAATCAGTAGCACACGACTGACATGTTGATATGCTCTTATCACCCATTATCGAGGGATTATTAATACACCTCCGATAACCCCAAGCAAGGACACAATGATTTGTCCCAGCTTACATCTGTAAGGTCTGGATCTATTATAGATCGGTCAAATAAGAATTAGCATCGATCATCAGAACCTCATTAATCTAACAGATGCAGGGGACTCCTAGTATGATGGATGGCTCAAGGGAGATCTAGAAAAGTATCTGTTCGATCTAAATAGCTCATATTGCAGAAATGGAACTAATCGTGACATAATTTACGGGGGACAAAGCCGTAATTCATATAAGGGGTACTCGTAGATCAAATGAACGCAGAAGATTGAAGTATTCCATATATATATATATATCATACCCGGATTTTAAGTATTCTATATCATACCCGTATTTGCACAATGTTCATCAAAATGTCTCGAGATCCAAAGAAATACGTATTGATCAACAGCCTTTATGAAATTGATAGCCCGGAACCGTAGGAAAAGAGGACAATCTGTGGATCACGATATTCTCTATCACTTTTATCCTATCAATATATCAATAAGTTATGAATGGTTCATCTAAAAGCATATCCAGATCCAAAAACTGCTGACAAAACGTGAAAAGTTCATCCTGTAATCATGAGAATTATGAGCATACTTATTATATACAATATTGGATTGGAAAGCCCCCCGCCATGCCTCATATTTTTAGTACCCAATTGCTCATTCAAAGAGTTTGTATTAGTCCCACTATTGGATAGAATTTGATCTGAGCTCGTACTTAAGAACTCAACTTCCATGAAAGGGACTTCGACCGATTCCTATTTGAATTCATTCTATCTAGAACACCTCGATAAGACTTAGGTTGATTGGGTGATGAATGGAGAGAATATGGCTATTCTCTTCAAATTGATCTCTCGTCGAAATGAAACGATCTCATCCGGAATGGGATAAGGTTTCATCATATGATAACCTTGATAAGACTGATTCGGGGGTCTATTCGATCTGATCAAAATTACCATTTGATCTGGATCAGAGACGTGTGCTCTATAGATACCTCCTATATGGTCTCGGGTGTTTTCCTGAATGCGTCAGATCCATCCTTATTGGTATAAACATATACCTAAGAGTTTAACGTAATTTATTGCCAAATAAAAGGCTCGATGCCATCCATATCCCCTTGGAGTAGCTAGAATACTTGTATGGCATGTACGGAGATCACGTCGAGTAATGTGAGGCTCGAAAAGGATTAATTATTTGTATTGTAGATTTTTAGATATACGATACGTACGATGGATCACGAGAACTTCTCTGAATTACCCACGGAGATTCAACTGTTACCCCGATCGAAGGTAAACGTACGATCATCTCATCCATATCAGAAGCGCGTCTGATAACTATATAACGTGGAGAATAATTGATGGGCACCGTCCCGAGAATAAGTACTCTCGTAGGTCTCAACGGGAGATGAGCAAGCATATCGAGTCAGTTGGTTGGAATCTTTATTCCAATGAATCCACCACCTAAAATGAGAATGCTTTGGCAGATCGGAAACTTGGCATAATTCATCCACCAAGTGATTAGGTATTTCTCCATTATTGTACAGGACTCATTCTGTTATTCCGATCCGCTCCGATCGCTCATCATCCATGATTTGATTGATGTGGACCTTCTCTTGGAAGATCAGGATCCAATTTTGATGGGCTTATCCAAGTAAAATACGAGATCTTTATATTTCTCTCCCCCATTTTCTGACGGAATAACCTGGATTAGTTACCTTCCAACCATTATGCAAATTGTCCCGAAATGTATAAACGTCCATCTCTCTCCCCGATTGGTCTATTGGATCGGTCGTAACGTGTTCTTCGAAGTATCCTTCTAGATCACTTCCAGTTCAACTGGCTCTACCCTACCGTCGTGATTGGAACAGGGATTGTTTTATTGCTCTATTCAAGATTCCTATTACAAGATGCCCTGGAGTGGAGCCCTTATTATATTGACCTAGGGGCCCTTACGACCAGAAACTTGTTCAGTTCGATCAACGCGGTTACATCAACAGAAGTTACAGGATCGCTTGATATTGTCCATCAATCAATCTTGCTTGAGTATTTATAAGTAGTATTTGTCGCTCAATGCCCAGGTCAACAAGGCACAAATCGACTAGGACCCTTATGAATTCCAATTCATATTCCCGGAATGGAACGATTGTCTTGATCCTGAATCAAAGGTCAGACCATTAATCAAACGTTAGACCATAGAGGAAATAACCCTTAGCACTTTAATAGGTGGATCAATCCCTGTGGATCAATAAATATATATTGCTGAATGAAGCTCCGGGAAAAGAGTTTATCCCGCATATTCTCGAACGGAATCAATTCTATATCTGTCCATATGTTAAACACATAGTACTGGTCAGGTTCATTTATTAAAAAGCTTCATCCTCCGCGAGCTTGACCCATTCATTTCCGTGGTCACTTGATCCTTTTTATCTTTCTTCAGTACTACAGATGGATTTGGATACTACGAATGGACGATCCAATTGGACCCTACTCCTGGATGGAATCATTTGTATAACGAACCAAAGCATCGACACGCATTACAATTCTTTGAAGATTCATTCCAAATCTTTGATAACTGAGATTCCCTCTTTCTCATCTTCTCCCAATACTGTGAAATGTTCACTATTTTCTTCCGTTGATGAATCCGCAAACCTGAGAATTTATACACTTGTCCTATTACCTACATAAGTATCTGACAAAGAACTCGATTGTCCCTAAGGGCAATCTAATCGTGTGAGATGGGTCCGAAAAAGCCATAATTCTACAAATTGAATGCACAATCCTTTTCCTTGTTATAAGAGATGGATGGGTGGGGTTCAATGGAATATCTAGATAAACTGAATATTGGTATAAAGATAAACTGAATATGGGTATAAACGAATTTGGATATAGAGCAAGCAAATGGAAGTCGAACCTGTCGACGCATCAGTGAAAATGACGGCTGGCTGGCCCTCCGCTGAGAAAGACCCATATTTTGATGGACAAGATTAAAATATCGAAATAGAACATACAATAGATCTTAAGATCCTATAGGAATCCCTGGGCATTTCCTTGCATTACACCGGGCTATGCTGATAGCCCGTTACAACCAACCCGGATCGCGTGTAATTTGCCGAACCAATGTGCAAGATATGTGATTGTAATATCAATTTCTAAGAAGAATCAATTCTTCTTGTTTGACAGTAAATGAGAGTATATAAATGACTGATACGGGGGGAGGAAGGATTACCCAGACTTTTTACTTCTGGGTGAAATAAGTCGATTTATCCCGGATAAACACGTAATACTCCTACATATAACATATACGAGTAATATTTCATTGAATGAATTTTGGAATAAGCCATGGACAGCAATATGTAGATCGATGAGAATCAATTGTGTAGATCGATGAGAATCAATTGTTCTTTGGGGAGGAGTGATGAATCAATTTACAGGAAAATGGAATAATTTGATCTATTTCACAGGAGTCTATTCATGTTTCTACTTTCTGAATATGAGACTTTTTGGATCTTTTTACCAATATCTAGCCTCATTCCTATTCTGGCATTCCTAATTTCCAGAGCTTTAGCCCCTATTAGTGAGGGCCCGGAGAAGCTCACTAGTTATGAATCAGGCATAGAAGCAATGGGAGATGCTTGGATCCAATTTAGGATTCGTTATTATATGTTCGCTTTAGTTTTCGTTGTTTTTGATGTTGAAACAGTTTTTCTTTATCCATGGGCCATGAGTTTCGATATATTGGGTATATATACCTTTATAGAGGCTTTGATTTTCGTGCTTATCCCAATTGTTGGTTCAGTTCATGCATGGCGAAGAGGAGCATTGGAATGGTCTTAGCCTCCGAGTATTTTGGTGGTAGAGATAAAGTAGAAAATGGCATAAAGCCAGTGATGGATTCTATAGAATCACCTTTACTTGGTAAAACAACTCCAAATTCAGTTATTTCAACTACCCTAAATGATCTGTCGAATTGGGCCAGACTCTCCAGTTTATGGCCGCTTCTTTATGGTACTAGTTGTTGTTTTATCGAATTCGCTTCATTAATAGGTTCACGATTCGACTTTGATCGTTACGGTCTGGTACCAAGATCTAGTCCTAGACAAGCCGACCTCATCATAACAGCGGGCACTGTGACCATGAAAATGGCTCCTTCTTTAGTGAGATTATATGAACAAATGCCCGGACCAAAATATGTAATTGCTATGGGAGCATGTACTATTACAGGAGGAATGTTCAGTACAGATTCTTATAGTACCGTTCGTGGAGTAGATAAGTTAATTCCCGTAGATGTCTATTTGCCGGGTTGCCCCCCCAAACCGGAGGCTATTATAGATGCCATAATAAAACTTCGTAAAAAGGTAGCTCGAGAAATAGATGAAGATAGGACCAAGCTCCAACAAGGAAAGAGATATTTCACTCAAAATCATAAGTTTCGTGTTGGGCCCAATCTTTATACTGGGAACTACGATCAGAAGTTGCTCCATAAATCTCCTGAACCTCAATTTGAATCTACTTCAGAGATACTTTCCAAAACCTTTGAGTCTACTTCAGAGATACCCTCCGAAGCATTTGTAAAATACGAGAGTTCAATATATTTCCAGAAATCGAGGAATAATGTTGAGTAGAGAGTAACGAGCAGGAAATCAATTTTCAAAAATTACATTGAGAATGTTCAATACTTATACGGATACTTATACAATAAAGACTAATGAGGTGCAGGGTCGATTATCCGCTTGGCTAGCCAAGCATAAGCTGGCTCACAGACCTCTGGGTTCTGATTACCAGGGCATAGAGACTTTACAGATCAAATCTGAGGATCGGGCCTCTGTAGCCGTCGCTTTATATGTTTATGGTTTCAATTATCTCCGCTCTCAGTGTGCCTATGATGTAGCGCCGGGGGGATCATTGGCTAGTGTATATCATATTACAAATATACAGGATAATGCGGATCAACCTGAAGAGGTATGTATAAAAGTTTTTGTCCCAAGGAAAAATCCCAGAATCCCGTCTGTTTTTTGGATCTGGAAAAGTGCTGATTTTCAGGAACGAGAATCTTATGATATGTTGGGAATCCTTTATGAAAGTCATCCACGCCTGAAACGTATATTGATGCCTGAGAGTTGGATTGGTTGGCCCCTACGCAAAGATTATATTACACCTAATTTCTATGAGATACAGGATGCTTATTGAATGGAATAAAAGTAAACAATCTTCGTTCTTACAATTTGAAATATTCAATTTTAACAATATATCACATTTAAGATGGAGTGAGATAAATAGACTCCTACTAGCGCCGTAATGGGATCTCCCTTATCCATTTACATCATCCTATATTTTGGATCTGGAAGATACCTATTTGGGATAAATTAATGAAACGAATTCGTTTCGTTTACGCATCACAAATTATCTATCACACGCACCTTCTATAATATACGAGAAGGAAGAGAAAGATCAGATTTCACTTGTACCAATTCCAGTTGAGAATAGATCCTACCTATTTACACTGTCAATTCCGTATTTCCGAGTTTTGAACCAACTTTTATATACGTACAGAGTATCAAAATCCGATTAGAACGGGGAAGGACAATATGAACAAGAGGGAGAAAGATAACGAAACATACTGATTCATCATCTATTATGATCGGGATCTATATGTGTGTACATATAGATACATAAATCTGTGTAGGGATAATTGTGTACTATGATATAGGTATATGGATATGGATGAGTATGCATGTCAATAGATATCCATTTATCCATATCCATCTATCTAAATAGATGGATTTTTTGATCTATGAGCTCGCATGCCAGGAACCAGATTTGAACTGGTGGCACGAGGATTTTCAGTCCTCTGCTCTACCAACTGAGCTATCCCGGCTCTTTCCTGTGCATTATTCTAACATAGGACCTGAATTTGTGTCAACTGAAGGGACCAGAAAAAAGAAGAAGATCTTTCCCTAGTCCGAAAATCCCCCAGGTTTCAAATTCGAAATTTATCGATCGGGAAGTAACCATTCATGAGAAGGAATGCTAACGGTCTCGGTCCAGATTAGATACTCCAGATATCTCTATCTAGACCTCTATCTAGATAGAGATATCCATACAGATATATCTAGATCTCTATCTAGAGATACATAGATAGATCTATCTATCTTTACTTATCTATCTATATCTAGATCATCTATCGCAAAATGAATTGATCCTCTAATCAACTTATCATAAAATTGAGAGATTCATGCTTCTATTTTTTTTTTTTTTTTTTTTTTTTTCATAAGAAGAGTGGATGAAAAGAATCGATTCAAAAATGAGAATTACAAATTCGAAATTGTATGAAAGAAAGGATAAATCAGTCATTCGGGAACGAACTAGACTTGGGGATAGAGAGATTTGAACTCTCACGGTCTATAAAGCCGACGGATTTTCCTCTTACTGCAATTTGCATTGTTGTTGGCATTGACATGTAGAACTGGACTCTATCTTTATCCTCGTCGAAGAATTCACCCCAGGAATCGATCCGACTCCCTCTTTTGGGAAGTGAAGTTAATCATTGGATTACTTAATGTCGAATCATTCCTTCAACTTGAGATTGACCCAAGTATCTCACTAGTAGTGAAATGCATAAAGCAATCCAAGTCCCGATCATGAACTTTGCTTGATAGCATAGACCATTTCCACTTTTGAAGTGTAAATGTATAAATTATTCCATAGATGCGGCACTGGGTAAAAGAATATTCATTCGTTAGAATAGCTTCCATTGAGTCTCTGCACCTATCCCTTTCCCCCCTAGTCAAGGAAACTATTGCCTCTGTAAACCGGATTTGGCTCAGGATTGCCCATTCTAAATGTCCCAGGGTTCCCTGGATTTGGAAACTATCACTTGGTAGGTCTCCATACCAAGGCTCAACTCGATCAAGTCCGTAGCGTCTACCAATTCCGCCATATCCCCCTCGGAGAACAAGGTCATACTGTAATCTCATCCTATTCTTCCATTTTCATCAGAGTTATTCATTGGATGTCCATTCGGCACTGGGAGATGTGTCTTCTCTTATTTCTTCCTCTCTTGCCATTTCCACTATCATCTAGTATTACTGAAAATGATTCTATCATTTCTGCATTCCCCACGCAATGTTTTTTGCCTTTCTGTTTGATTTGGAATAGTGAAACGATCGATATCAATTGATCCTTTCTTCTCTTTATTTCCCTCGAACGAATCCACATCCAAGCAATGTTTCATTGGAATCTAGATTGCGTCATTGAGTTCAATTAGCTATAATTGCTAAGATTCTGAATAGATTTATGAATCTCATACTAATGAGTATGTAGTTGTATCTTATTCATATAAGCCCGCTTAGCTCAGAGGTTAGAGCATCGCACTTGTAATGCGATGGTCATCGGTTCGATTCCGATAGCCGGCTCTTTGTTATTCCCTTCATTCCCCCCCATGATCCGTAATGTTTCATTAAGATCGAGGAATATGGAGAAGACTCCTCTTTCTTCCGATCATTGGTTCACAGATCCGCTATGCCATGATCACTTTCAACTCTAAACGGAATGGGTGATTGGAGCAGATCTATTTGGATCTCTCCAAACCAATTTTGGAAGAGATCTTTGTTCTCCATAGAAAAGAATTACGATATTGATACGATTCATACTATTCTTCTTTTCAATGCTATTTGCTCATTTCATAAAAGAAGGAGTTCTTATGTCCCGTTATCGAGGACCTCGTTTAAAAATAATACGCCGTCTAAGAGTTCTACCAGGGCTGACTAATAAAAGACCGAAATCCAGAAATGATCCTACCAACCAATCTTCTTCTAGAAGAATATCTCAATATCGTATACGTCTGGAAGAAAAACAAAAATTGCGTTTCCATTATGGACTGACAGAGCGACAATTACTTAAATATGTTCGTATTGCTGGAAGAGCCAAAGGATCAACGGGCCAGGTTCTATTGCAATTACTTGAAATGCGCTCGGATAATACTATTTTTCGATTGGGTATGGCTCCTACCATTCCTGGAGCCAGGCAATTAGTTAACCATAGGCATATCCTGGTCAATGATCGCGTGGTAGATATACCAAGTTATCGTTGTAAACCCCGAGATGTTATTACTGTAAGAGATCAACAGAAATTGAGAGCTATGATCGAGAAAAATATCGATTTATCCCAGAAAGATCAAATGCCGAATCATTTGACTCTTCATTCGTCACGATATAAAGGATTAGTCAATCAAATAATAGATAGTAAATGGATCGGTTTAAAGATCAATGAATTGCTGGTCGTAGAATATTATTCCCGTCAAGCTTGAATTGAGAATGAAAAAGAGAGGTTCCTGTGCATCTAGACAATTCTGTTCCTCTCCTTTTTCTTTCCCCCGAAGGAGACAAATAGATAGAATTGTTTGACTCTTGGGATTCGACCCATCTCTTTTTCATCCCCCCCGTACGCTATATTACGGTATGATCATCAATGACACTTTCATTTATTGTCCGCTTTTTCCCAATGTCCTTTTCCTTTCTCATATCACGAACCAACGTTTCTTCTATTTCTCTATATCACAAAATAGGAGGGGGTTGATCTCAGAATGATGAGATCATCCTATTGAGATTCGATCTATTGGGAGAACGCTGGGGAAGAATAATAAAGTTAAAGTACGGAAAGAGAGGGATTCGAACCCTCGGTAAACAAAAGCTTACATAGCAGTTCCAATGCTACGCCTTGAACCACTCGGCCATCTTTCCTACGAGATCTTCTCGATTTTAATCCACGGAATTGGTGGATAGCAAGTCCCTTAGGTATTCTTATTATTCAGGCACAATCAGTTCTAAATCCTTTGGCAAAAAAATCCTTATTGAATCCCTAGAAAGGACAAAAGGGCATTTTTCCGCACTTCCTTCTGTTTTAGGAAATCTTCATCCTTGTTGATCCGGCGATATCATTCTATTCGGGTTGATATTTCCGATCCAATTTCTCAATTGGAATGGATTAACTAATCCATTCCATATCATGATCATATATTAATTACTATATTAATTACATAATGATTGTCCGGTATCAATTATGGAATAATTATGAGAATTCTTCGACAACAATTCATTGTACAAATTGTCTCATGATGATCATATTATAAATATATGCACACATAACATAATTAATGGTCATTTGATTCTCATTATGCAATGATCGTTTATCTCCTTCCTTCTTTAGTTCGGGTCATGATCAAATGAAAACTTTTTGAGTTCACAGAATATGTAGAAACAGCTCCTTGAATAGGAATCTTTTCTATTGCTCATTGGTCGATATTACTAATGAACATCAAGTTGTTCTGAACATTCTCCATCTATATCTATTACTATCTAGAAGAATCAATTGGAATGTTCGCATATCTCCGATCGTAATAAAATAAATTTATATGGTACTGTGCACCGGAAAATCATTTTGTTCATGGGATCATTTCCGAAAAAAGAAAGGGAATGAGAATAATTATAAAATATATAACTGACTATGCCTAGATCTCAGAGAAATGACAATTTTACTGATAAGACCTTCACAATTGTAGCGGATATATTATTGCGAATAATCCCGACAGCTCCAGGGGAGAAAGAAGCATTTACCTATTACAGAGATGGTGTGATTTGATCTTTTTCTTTTTTTTTTTTCCATTCTTTACCTTTCGGGGAAGAAACGGGATTCGGAAATAAAAGAATATTGAGTCAAAGAAAACTTACGCTTAGTGAAGGTGAGTTTTGAAGATGGAACAATTCCTTCTGTCGTGTATCCCCGGTTGATGCAGCCTTAGATGCCCCGATCTCCCGGAGATCCCAGTATCGAGCGAAAGGTTACACCTATGGAATAGGCTTTGTATGGTCGAGCCTATCTGATAGGCATGCATAGGGGAAAAGCACTACATGTGGGAATCAACAACACAAAAGCTTCGTTATAGTTCATACATATTACCCTTTTATGAGGGCTAATAATAATGGTTGGGACAACAAACATCCATCTCGTTTGTACCTCGGGTATCCATATGATATAACCATCGTAGATCGTTGAAGTGGCTAATCCCTGAAAATACAGGGCGTTAAGGACAAATGAATCGTTAGAGTTTCCATTTTTAGCACTAATATCCTCGGTGCTTGGGAAAGAATCTCTGCAATAAGGATGGCTAGAGATTCATTGGAAAGACACTAGCCCCTGTTAGTTCATAATGTTGGGTAAGAATCTTTTCCCAATTCCACGGGTTATTCCCCTTATTATGTACTCTAAAGGAGGAGCCGTATGAGGTGAGAATCTCACGTACGGTTTTGGAGCGGAGATCATTTTAATTGAATGAACGACCGTAACGGATGTCAGCTCAATCCGAAGGAGAATATGCGGAAGCTTTACAAAATTATTATGAAGCTATGCGACCGGAAATTGACCCTTATGATCGAAGTTATATACTGTATAATATAGGTCTTATCCATATGAGTAACGGAGAGCATACCGAGGCTTTGGAATATCATTTCCAGGCATTGGAACGAAACCCATCCCTACCACAAGCTTTTAATAATATGGCCGTGATCTGTCATTACGTGCGGCTATCTGTGCTATGGAATAGATCAGTTAGGAACTGTTATGGGGAAGGACAAAGAAAAAGGCTTTCTACATATGCGCCGTCCAAAATAGCGGTTTCTTATCAGCTGTAGCAAAAAGACCCATCCTTCATAGGAGCCCAAATATGAATGGATAAGTAGAGCCTATATACTCCATGGATAAAAGAAATTTGATTGATGGGGGAAGCACCGTAAAGATCAATTATTGAAAATTTGGGCTGATACAATGAGATCTGCTCACTCACAAAAATCAGGGATCAACTTATGTGATAGAGTCGATCTACTAAGCTATCGAGCAGCGGTGTAGGATCAGATCCTAAAGATAGAAGAAGGTACTTTCCCATCAATCCCAGGTGGAAAGTACTCCTCAAAAGTTCTATACAAAATCGAGATAGTTACCCTTCAAAAAGACCTCTATTTGAATGATTTTAAGTAGAGATCTTTGTTTCTCTACTTCATCTTTCTGAGGGTGGGAGAAAAGAGAAAATCTGATCAAAAGTGAAGTTCGAAACTCATGTCATTAACCCTTTTTGGTCCTTCAGTTGACCCAATCAAATGGAACCTATTTCCAATGAATTCTTTTTAGTGATATTTTTCAATTTGAGTGGAGGACAAAATACAAATAAGAGTTGATCGAGCCGTATGAGGTAGGAAACTCTCAAGTACGGTTCTAAGGGAAGGAAACTTTTCCAAGTTGACCTATCCCGACCGGGGGGAACAGGCCATTCGACAGGGAGATCCTGAAACTGCGGAAGCTTGGTCCAATCGAGCTGCTGAGTATTGGAAACAAGCTATAGCGCTTGCTCCAGGCAATTACATTGAAGCACAAAATTGGTTAAAGATTACAGGACGCTTTGGCGAATGATAATCCCTATTCCTAATAAATTCTTGAAATTCTAAAATATTGATTCTCCGAGAGAGATCAACGGAATGATTTCATCATACTCTTTCCAACTAGATCCTATTTCGTTCGGCATCTCATGGGAGGGAATAGATCGACAATAAATATCACAAACAATACCTTTTATGGATAGTTAATGAAATAGATCTCTTGAATAGGGTGAAATTAAGAGATGCCTTTTCCTAATGATCCATGAAGAATTCAAAGTCATTATGATTCATAATGGTATGTGATATATGACATATGTGGGTATCTATATATATATCTATATATATATATATATATATATATAGATATATATATAGATAGATATATATAGATAGATATATATATATGTCATATATGAATACGATAAGAAATGATAATGATCATTACACCGAGGAAGACTTTTTTTTTTTACATCACGCGAGGAAAGATTTTTCCGAGATTGCAACGGTCCATTGAGCACCTCGGGGATATGTCATAATAAATTTGAACACCTGCCCCAGATTGACTTTCGTATCATAGTCGCTCCGGTCATGAACTGGAAAAGAAAGAGAAAAACGGGTTGAAAACATATATCTATCAGAACAGAAGTTCACTAATTGCTGTTGGCGGGTTTCTTCTTATGTCTCGTCCGGAAAGAGGAGAACTCAATGATTATTCGTTCACCGGAACCAGAAGTAAAGATCGTGGTGGAAAGGGATCCTATAAGAACCTCTTTTGAGAAATGGGCCAAACCTGGGCATTTCTCAAGGACACTAGCTAAGGGCCCTAATACTACCACTTGGATCTGGAATCTACATGCTGATGCTCACGATTTTGGTAGCCATACCAATGATTTGGAAGAGATCTCTCGCAAAGTATTTAGCGCTCATTTTGGCCAACTAGCCATCATCTTTATTTGGCTAAGTGGGATGTACTTTCATGGCGCTCGTTTCTCCAATTATGAAGCATGGCTGAGCGATCCTACTCACATAAAACCCAGTGCTCAGGTGGTTTGGCCAATAGTAGGTCAAGAAATACTGAATGGGGATGTAGGTGGGGGTTCTCGAGGGATACAAATAACCTCTGGTTTGTTTCAACTTTGGCGAGCATCTGGAATAACTAGTGAATTACAGCTTTACTGCACTGCAATTGGCGCATTGATCTTTGCGGCGTTAATGCTTTTTGCTGGTTGGTTCCATTATCACAAAGCTGCTCCAAAATTGGCCTGGTTCCAAGATGTAGAATCCATGTTGAACCACCATTTAGCAGGTTTACTGGGAATTGGGTCTCTATCTTGGGCAGGACACCAAGTACACGTCTCTTTACCTATTAACCAACTCCTAGATGCTGGAGTGGATCCTAAAGAGATACCACTTCCTCATGAATTTATTTTGAATCGCGATCTTTTAGCTCAGCTTTATCCTAGTTTTGCTGAGGGATTAACCCCACTTTTCACCCTAAATTGGTCGGAATATTCAGAATTCCTAACTTTTCGTGGAGGACTAAATCCAGTAACGGGGGGTCTGTGGCTGACCGATACTGCGCATCATCATTTGGCTATTGCAATTCTTTTCCTGATAGCTGGTCATATGTATAGGACCAATTGGGGCATTGGCCACAGCCTTAAAGAGATTTTGGAGACCCATAAAGGTCCATTTACGGGTGAAGGTCATAAAGGTCTTTATGAGATCTTGACCACCTCATGGCATGCTCAATTAGCTCTTAACCTAGCTATGTTAGGCTCTCTGACTATTGTCGTAGCTCACCACATGTATTCTATGCCTCCTTATCCATACTTGGCTATTGACTACGGCACCCAACTCTCCCTGTTCACACATCACATGTGGATCGGTGGTTTTCTCATAGTTGGCGCCGCCGCACATGCAGCCATTTTTATGGTAAGAGACTATGATCCAACTACTCAATACAACAATCTATTAGATCGTGTTCTTAGACATCGTGATGCAATCGTATCACACCTCAACTGGGCATGTATATTCCTAGGCTTCCATAGTTTTGGTCTGTATATTCATAATGATACTATGAGCGCTTTAGGACGTCCTCAAGATATGTTTTCGGATACTGCTATACAATTACAACCTATCTTTGCTCAATGGGTACAAAACACTCATGCTTTAGCACCTGGTTCAACAGCTCCTGATGCAACAGCAAGCACCAGCGTAACTTGGGGAGGTGGTGATTTAGTAGCAGTAGGTGGCAAAGTGGCTTTGTTACCAATTCCATTAGGAACCGCGGATTTTTTGGTACACCACATTCATGCATTTACTATCCATGTGACTGTATTAATACTACTTAAAGGTGTTTTATTTGCCCGTAGCTCTCGTTTAATACCTGATAAAGCAAACCTTGGTTTTCGTTTTCCTTGCGATGGACCTGGGAGAGGAGGGACATGCCAGGTATCCGCCTGGGATCATGTTTTCCTAGGTTTATTCTGGATGTATAATGCGATTTCGGTAGTGATATTCCATTTCAGCTGGAAAATGCAGTCCGATGTTTGGGGTAGCATAAGTGATCAGGGAATGGTAACTCATATCACGGGAGGAAACTTTGCACAGAGTTCCATTACCATTAATGGGTGGCTTCGTGACTTTCTATGGGCACAAGCCTCTCAAGTGATCCAATCTTATGGTTCTTCATTATCTGCCTATGGTCTCTTATTTTTAGGTGCTCATTTTGTTTGGGCCTTTAGTTTAATGTTCCTATTCAGCGGCCGTGGGTATTGGCAAGAACTCATCGAATCTATCGTTTGGGCTCATAACAAATTAGAGGTTGCTCCTGTTATCCAGCCTAGAGCCTTGAGCATTGTGCAAGGACGTGCTGTAGGAGTGGCTCATTACCTTCTGGGTGGAATCGCCACAACATGGGCGTTCTTCCTAGCAAGAATTCTTGCAGTAGGATAATGGCTAGGAGGATTTGAAAAGCATTATGGCATCAAGATTTCCGAAGTTCAGCCAAGGCTTAGCCCAGGACCCAACTACTCGTCGTATTTGGTTTGGTATTGCTACCGCACATGACTTCGAGAGTCATGATGATATTACTGAAGAACGCCTTTATCAGAAGATTTTTGCTTCTCACTTTGGTCAGTTAGCAATAATCTTTCTGTGGACCTCTGGTAATTTATTCCATGTGGCTTGGCAAGGCAATTTCGAAGCATGGGTGCGCGACCCCTTACATGTAAGACCTATTGCTCATGCAATTTGGGATCCTCATTTTGGTCAACCAGCTGTAGAAGCCTTCACCCGAGGAGGTGCTCCCGGCCCGGTTAATATTGCTCATTCTGGTGTTTATCAGTGGTGGTATACAATTGGCTTGCGCACTAATGAAGATCTTTATACTGGAGCTCTTTTCTTGCTATTTATTTCTGCCATCTTTCTAATAGCGGGTCGGCTCCATTTACAACCTAAATGGAAGCCAAGTGTTTCATGGTTCAAAAATGCTGAATCTCGTCTCAATCATCATTTGTCAGGACTCTTTGGAGTAAGTTCTTTGGCTTGGACAGGGCATTTGGTTCATGTCGCTATTCCTGAATCAAGGGGGGAGCACGTCAGATGGGATAATTTCTTAAATGTATTACCGTATCCCCAAGGTCTAGGACCGCTTTTTACAGGTCAGTGGAATCTTTATGCTCAAAATCCTGATTCCAGTAGTCACTTATTCGGCACCTCTCAAGGGGCGGGAACTGCTATTCTAACTCTTCTCGGAGGATTCCATCCGCAAACCCAAAGTTTATGGCTGACTGATATCGCTCATCATCATTTAGCTATTGCGTTTGTTTTTTTCATTGCTGGTCATATGTATAGAACTAACTTTGGGATCGGGCACAGTATAAAGGATATTTTAGAAGCACATATTCCTCCAGGAGGCCTATTGGGACGCGGACATAAGGGTCTTTATAACACAATCAATAATTCTCTTCACTTCCAATTAGGTCTTGCTTTAGCCTCTTTGGGGGTCATCACTTCCTTGGTAGCTCAACACATGTATTCCTTACCTGCTTATGCATTCATAGCACAAGACTTTACTACCCAAGCCGCATTATATACTCATCATCAATACATTGCTGGGTTCATTATGACAGGGGCCTTTGCTCATGGAGCTATATTCTTCATTAGGGATTATAATCCGGAGCAGAATAGGGATAATGTATTGGCGAGAATGTTGGAGCACAAGGAGGCTATAATATCTCATCTGAGTTGGGCTAGTTTATTCCTAGGTTTCCATACCTTGGGACTCTATGTTCATAACGATGTTATGCTTGCTTTTGGTACTCCAGAGAAACAAATCTTGATCGAACCCATATTTGCTCAATGGATACAATCTGCTCATGGTAAGGCCTTATATGGGTTTGATGTACTCTTATCTTCAACAAATAGTCCAGCATTCAATGCTGGTCAAAGCATATGGTTACCTGGTTGGTTGAGTGCTATTAATGATAATAGTAATTCACTGTTCTTAACAATTGGTCCCGGGGACTTTTTGGTTCACCATGCTATTGCTCTGGGGTTGCATACAACTACGTTGATCTTAGTAAAGGGTGCTTTAGATGCGCGTGGTTCTAAGCTAATGCCAGATAAGAAAGATTTCGGCTATAGTTTCCCTTGCGATGGTCCAGGACGAGGCGGTACTTGTGATATTTCAGCCTGGGATGCTTTTTATTTGGCAGTTTTTTGGATGTTGAATACCATTGGATGGGTTACTTTCTATTGGCATTGGAAGCATATCACTTTATGGCAGGGTAATGTAGCGCAATTTAATGAGTCTTCCACTTATTTAATGGGATGGTCAAGGGATTATCTTTGGTTGAACTCTTCACAACTTATTAATGGATACAATCCTTTTGGTATGAACAGTTTATCTGTCTGGGCGTGGATGTTCTTATTTGGGCATCTTGTTTGGGCTACTGGATTTATGTTTCTGATCTCCTGGCGTGGATATTGGCAGGAACTGATCGAAACTTTAGCATGGGCTCATGAACGCACACCTTTGGCTAATTCAGTTCGATGGAGGGATAAGCCAGTAGCTCTTTCCATTGTCCAAGCACGATTAGTTGGATTAGCTCACTTTTCCGTAGGTTATATATTCACTTATGCAGCTTTCTTAATCGCTTCTACATCAGGCAAATTCGGTTAATTCTCCTTCATCAATAAATAGGACTTGATCATATCAATGACAAGAATCTATTCACGGAGAAGGAGAGATCAACGTAATATTTCTCCATCTAAAATCTGACTTATATCATTGGTAATAGTATCAACTGAACCTTTATGGCAAGAAAAAGTCTCATTCAGAGAGAGAAAAAGAGACAAATATTGGAACAAAAATATCATTCGATTCGTCAATCTTCGGAAAAAGGGATAAGCGAAGTTTCATCATTGGATGAAAAATGGGAAATTCATAGGAAATTGCAATCCTCACCACGTAATAGTGCACCTACACGTCTTCATCGACGTTGTTTTCTGACTGGGAGACCTAGAGCCAACTATCGAGACTTCGGCCTGTCCGGGCATGTACTCCGTGAGATGACTCACGCATGTTTGTTGCCCGGGACAAAAAAATCGAGTTGGTAGGAAGAGAAAAATATTCTCGAAGATTCTTATGAGAATCTAAAAGTCCCCCTATCCCTATAGGGGGATGGCATGCCCGATGCTTGTTCGATATGCCAATTTTTGATTATTCTATCAAAGTATAGTGCGGGGTAGAGCAGTTTGGTAGCTCGCAAGGCTCATAACCTTGAGGTCACGGGTTCAAATCCCGTCTCCGCCGGAACAGGAAGAGTATTTACAGCCTGGAAAGGATTACTCTGCCATTTAAGAATGGAAGAGAAGTAGGAAAAATATACGAACGCTACACGAATTCTTCATTACCCTATTTCATTCCTTTGAATGGGCGGGTAGCGGGGATCGAACCCGCATCTTCTCCCTGGCAAGGAGAAATTTTACCACTCAACCATACCCGCATCTTATTCATTCCGATATACATGTATATAACATATACATTTCTATATAGATATATATATATATCTATAGATATGAATATATCTATAGATATATATATAGATATCCCATTTGTATGTATATAGTTAGATACCATTTATGGAAGAATATTACATTCTAGTGAAATAACCCCTCCCTCGAACACTTTTATTTTGTTTCTTGAAACTTCTACTAAATGCCCTTCAGAACTAGAATGCCCTCTGAGGTAGGTAGGGTGGGGGAATTCCAACCCGAAACATTTCCAACAAATTTGAGATATGAAAGAATTAAGGATACCTACTAAAAGAACTGATCCAATCCATAATGATGCACCCGAAAAAATAACATTTTTGCTACTTGACCAACCATCAGGAGAGGCAAGTACGACAGGTACACCAATCACTAAGAGGAATGAAATAGCAATTAATGCAAACACGGCCAATTGGAAAGCAATAGTCATAGTTGTGATCCCACAAGCTTCCGACGAATGAAATGGACTATACCATACGATCCCCATCCGGCGAAATTTTCCCCAAATGCACCATGTGGAAAAGATTCAATTTGGCCATGAATTAATCAAGCTTCTCGCTCGAACTTATTCCCATCAAATTCTTATTCGGGCGTGAAGGAGGAGGGAAATTCTTTTTCCAGATGATCATGATAAAGGTCCTATGTGGCATATAAGGTATATGCCATATACATGCATCAATCTATGTATATAGGTATATGCCGCCATATACATGCATCAATCTATGCATATACGGTCATGGTATCAACCCTATGGTCATATATTCTCTGGGGGAGTAAAATAGAAGTTGTCCCTGGGAGAGATGGCCGAGTGGTTCATGGCTCCGGTCTTGAAAACCGGTATAGTTACAAAAAAACTATCGAGGGTTCGAATCCCTCTCTCTCCTTTTGTTTGTTGAACAATTCCACTTATCGGTCTGGCCCATACCAAAAAAGAGAATAGCTCGGCTGAATAGAGCCGAGCTACAAGATCAAGTTGGAATGGGAGTCTTTAATGATACCCCTATACCAATATAGAAGATGTAATTA